ATTGTATTCAGGAACCATGAAACTCGTTTCCACAGGACAAACGAGTAATGGGTTGAGAAAAACATACATTAGGCGGGAGGGTTAAATTACGATTTTTTTCGTTCCTAACAGACGTAATAATTGTATCTTAGGGTAATTTCTTCGGTTGAAAAAATCTATCGAAAGTTTCTGAAGGACCGAACCAGTCGAATTTCTATCAACCAAAAGATAAAATATATGTAAACAAGGTAACCCTACCACTACATCTACATGATTTGCCTTCTTTTGTTGGACCTACCCTTAATAGATAAACTTTATGAAAAGCGGTGGATAGATTATTTGCGGGGAGGTAAATCCTATCTACTAAATCTACTAGATTTTCTGTTTTTTTTTTTATTCTACTCTGTTTTACCCGTGCAAGATTATTCAGGCGATTCCCACGAATTGCCGTACGGTAAGAGTCAGTTATTGCTGCAAATATTGGTTCGGGAAGGTTATTTTGTTTCCCACATGCCTGTAAGATATTGCAAAGAAACAAATCAATTATTATGGGATTATTCATAAAAACTCGATTGTTTCTCGAACGAATCACACTCCTTCATATACATCGGGAGTCCATTGATGAAATGGAACGAGAGAAAGTTTGAAAGCCATTCCTGCCGCAACAAACGCAATAGAGGTATAGATTGCAACAGAATCACACATCTGAGTAGATAGGAGTCCATCAACTAATTTATTAAGTTGAACCTCTCCACCAGAAAGGCCATACAATAGAGAAAAACCATATACTAAAAAGGAGGAACTTGCTCCGCCCATCAATAAAAATTTTATAGTTGCTTCATTCGACCTTATATCCTTTTTGGCATATCCAGATAAAAGGTAGGAAGATAAGCTTAAGCACTCCGAGGCTACATAAATCGTTACCAAATCATTCGCGCAACGCAGAAGCATTCCCCCCGAACCTGCAGTTGAAATAAATAATAAAAATTCTGCTAAAGCTGTTTTTGTGCATCGTACGTAATCAACCGATAATGAAACAGATAGTAGTGAGCGAATCAATAGAAATAATCTGAATATATTGCTAGGGGTGTTGATCTGAAGACTTTCAGGAGCAATCGGAACAGATTTTACTTCCCACTGGCACAGTAAAAGAACGATACTACTTAACAGAGATATTAGTGAAATTCTATGAAGCAAAAGTATATCTTTACCCTTATATGACAAATCAATGACAATAATTGTGATTAAACTGAGAATCAAAATATATTCTGGAAAAATTGACAAGTTACGAAGTGAGAGGAAATAATCAGCATTATTCGTAATAAAAATCAGGGTAATATTTGAAGATGGAAGAATTTGTTTCACATCCAAATTGAAGGATGAACCAATTATTTAGGTACTTTTGTATCTCTGTAAACTGCGACAACAGAATTTTTATATTTGATGAATGAATTGATTCAACAACAAGGTTTGAATGAAATAGAGCGAGGGAGGGGAAAGATAAGAGAGGGAGAGAACATAGGTCTATCTATACAAACAGATACGTTAGACTCATAATTCTAATGCACCGAGTGTCGATAAGATAGGCCGGGTTATGCTCAAATGCCAAACTCTTTGATTATTTAACACATTAAGTGTACTGGACGCAGGAGACATCTCAGAATTTTTCAAATAATTATCCAATAATATTTCTGAATCAAATCTACGTCGCAACGAGCGTGTTGCACTCTTGTGTTTACAGGCTAAAGTATTATCGCATGAAAATCGTAGTATATATCTCAATCTACGCAATCCATCTCGATTTATTGACCCGCTATGATAGAGAGAAAAGATCCTCCAAGTTTGTACGAATCTATTTAAAATCTCATCATCTGTTGACGTAGTCCAAGCTAATTTACTAATTGGACGTCCGGTACTGTCACGAAAATTCTCTTTTGCCATAAGCTTAACTAGAAGCGAAATTGGGACTTTAGATAACAAAATTTTGGCACCGGAAAGACTGATGTGTGACCCCTCTGTGGCTCCAACTCGAACTTTTTTTGTTAATGATTGAACACCTAAAGTATAACCTAAGAGTGATACGCAACCGTTGGATAATAATTTGATACACATTTGGTTAGATTCAGTCCGATAATGACAATGGGATTCTACAAGTATCAAAATAGAATAAATCCATTTTATTGCAAAATATCTGGTTCCTCCAAAAGCTATGAGGGAGTGATTCTTATATCTTCCATAGTGAATGCACGAACTCCGAGTGAGGTAAGAATCGACGTTTGCTGTATCGAATTGGGGCCCATATCTATAAACGTGTCTTTCCTTCCGAGTAATGTTATTCTGATCGGTAGAGACAGAATATATTGATTGTGACCTATACACTTGTTTCCATAGAAACAATGGTAATGATTCAATCTCGTAGATGTAAAAATTCCAAAGTAGAATGTCAATCTTTTCTTCATTTCCTTTCCAACTTTTTACAGACAGATTTCTGTATTTATGGAGAGCCAACCTTGATAGATGTGGAAACGGGGCATCCTGGATTCGTCGACGAAACATTCGAATTGGGGTCTCTGAATGAAGATTCTGAGGTATCTTTGTATCTAGAACATGGTTGGATTTCGGTAATCTATCCTCCAAAAATAGAAATATTGAATGAATGGATTGAGAAGGTTTCCAATCACTATTTCTTTTCATAACTAAAGGTATTATCCGAGACAGAAGGGGTATCTCCAAAACTAAGCATATTGTTTTTAAAAGTGCGTAAAAATACGAATCTGCAGTCCAGCTACCGGATTAAATTCAACCAGATTCTGAATAAATAATCTCTGAATAATCTTGGTGACGCATCCTATCAATTAAACGTTTCGCCGATATGATACTATACACCCCAAATACTGGATCAATGCTTGGTCCATCTGAAAAACGCTTATAAGCAATTGAGTAAAAATCATCTTTAAGAAAAAACGGATACAAAAAACACTCTTGGTTGAGAGTGATTTTTTTACTTTTCCGTAACGTCCCAAATCTGGACAAGGATCCATAAACGGTCCTCGTAGTAGTAACCCCTCAAGCATCGAGATCTCACGCAATGGAATTTATTCAAAATATTCAATATATTAGCAACTATCTCTCGCCATGCTGTGGATCCTTATCTGTAGAAAGTTCGTCTGAAGATAGAGTTATTTGATTATCGTTGTAAAACCAATGAATCAACCCTTTCATTTCAGAAGTTAGTTGCGAATCTGCACCAGGCAATAATGAATACCCCCAAATACAAGTCTATTTTACTAATCATCTCTTTAAAATAAATAAAGATCCTAACTTTTGTCTATTTCTATTGTTTATGCTTATTTGTTACCTACTGCTCGCCGCTTTATTTTACCTCAACAACTTCATTGAATATCGAATTTTAATAAGTAGTAATTTTGATCTATTCGGAATGAACCATAACCAGATTAAAAATAAAAAAAAAAAAAGGGGGGGGGAGGGATGGCGGAGGATAATTTTACAAAAGGAGGGACCCTGAATGAACCGAATTGGTAATTTCAACATCGAAGACTTTTTTTTTTCGAAGATATATTCAACCAAATAAAATAATCTTCGGTCTAATTTTTGAAACTTTACCGGACTCTAACTGCCTCTTGAAGGGACTCACAGAGAATGATACGAAACCCTTGAATCTAGAATCAATAATCAACCCTTACATTATTTTTAAGGAATCAATTTTCTTTATTGAAACTATTCATGTTTCCTCCCCTTCCCCCACCTCTTCGTGAAGAAACGTCTGACATCACTTCTTTCAAAGGAATCTTTGATAGAGAACCAGTATTTATTTCTGAACACCCTACTTCTTAAAGGAATGATAAAGACGGCATAGATATAGAGTATAAGTAGGAGAAAAGGGTAATATAAAAACATTTGAAAAGGAATGTAAGCTGGGCCCATTAGATTCTCCTAAATTTTGATTTTTAATTAAAGTTTGATTTTGACTTGTTCAGGTACCTTTGCCCGTTTCGATATATCACGAACAGTTTCTGTTGTTTGAGCCCCCCTTTCAAGAAAAGAAGCAATAGCAGAAACGTCTAATTGGGTTTGCTCTTTCCGCGGATCATGAAACCCAACCTCCTTAATGGCCTTTCCCTCTCGCCGGGACTGAGCATGAATTGCAATTATTCGGTAAGTGATTTATCGGGGTGGGTGCACGTAAACCTACCCGCCCTCCCCCCCGTGAAACCGTATATGAAACTTTAATTTCGTACGGCTTAAGTTGCAATTCCAATCAAATAGATAAATATTCAACTATGCTCCGTTTTTTTTTTTCTTTCTATTCAATTGTGGGGAGAATGCTCCTAACTCACGTGTGTGCAATATGGATATTCTTTCACCTCTTGAGTTATCTTTTTACCAATTAATTATTACTTCGTAAGAAACATCAGAGTTTTCACCCCCCCATTACCAATGGATTAAATTGCGTATCGGGTATCCTCTCGTTCGTAAATCGATTCTGAGAATCCTTAGGTTTGAGCTAACCCCAAGGGTTATCCAAATCGGGAATTGGTAGCAACAGAACCTATCCTCACTGACCCATCATAAAAAATAGCATTGAGTGAATGATTTATTATTTGACAATTCAAGACTCAATTCAGGTCGAATAATTAAATCGGTTCACTTCAATGATATTGATTTATAATCCAAATGGATTTTAGTTTCAAGTTCCTGAACACTTTTTTTTTCTCAAACAACCGTGGAATAACGAGGTTTCACAGCTCCATTCTGTAGAAATAACCATAGACACTATCCCTCTCAAAAAAAGGATGAGTAAGTTCCGATATATATGATAGGATTCTTCAAGTTTCATTTGATAATGGGTTTCAACAAATGTTGAAGCGAGAGCATCTTCCCGTTAAGAAATGGCGGCTACTAGACTCCGCAAAAACGATCTCGATGTTCGAGCCACACGTTGCTTCCCACCATGTCGCCTCGAGCGAAGTTTTACCATAATATCTAGAAATCAAGAATTCTCTTATTGTTAACTATTTGCTACTGCAATGGTCCTGGCCGGGGTTACTGGTATCACCTTTACAACGCATTCGCGGAATAACTCTAATTTAAATAGCCTAGATTTTATTTTGAATCACTAATATTTATATAATATATCAAATTAGGAGCTTAATTTCTCCTTAGCCGCATACATTACATCGACTGTAATTTTTGTAATGTCATTCTGTTTTGCAAAGATTTCGGTATTTCTCTTGATTCTACCCCTTACAAAACCGGGTATTTTATTTAATTCTAATTCAGCTTCGGGGGTCCAATTAAGATCTCTATCTGTGGATAGGGACTTAGTGCTTACTTCTTTAGTATCATGACCACCAAAAACGTCCGGTGAATGATCTTCCATACCCAGATTAAACGAATTATAGACTAGATCAGCTATTTGATTAGTTCCTTCGTAACCTAGAAAGGGCCGATGTCCCGAGGGAAAATTCTGAATATGAACTGGTGAGGAAATAACTCCACACGGGATATCGATACGTTTACCGATATGGCGTTCCATTTAGGTTCCAAATATGGCAGAGGGTTCAATACAAGCTATCGTATCTCCAACTTCAGTATGATCCTCCGTGATTATTATTTCGTCACATAAGCCTTGAACCTGCTCATTGAACCATTCCGTGTCATGCTTACAGTACGTACCTGAACAACGAACACGAATTCCCATTTCTCTAACAAGTATTTTAGTAATGGAGGCTGCGTGAGTTGCATCACCGAAGATTACTACCTCTTTTCCAGACAGGTTCTGACAATCGATAGATTTTGAAAACCAAGCCGCTTGAGAAACAAATTTGGTTTGATTTTTGATATATAATATATAATTAACTTTTTCTTCTGAGAGGACCGAAGCCCACGCATTGACAAGTTTCTCCATCTGTGAAATGAATTCAGCTGTATCTAAAACTCCCATGGGAGTTACTGATACGTAAGGCATTCCATACTCTTTTTCTAGAAAAATCGCTGTCATTAAACCCACTTCGCGATAAGGAACTATATTGAACCAAGCTCTCGGTAAATTCTTTAGATCTTTTAGGGACCCTCCCTCTGGGATTATTTGATTGACTGGGATTCCCAAATCTCGCAGTGAACGTTTCAATTCACGACAATCATGTTGATTATGGAAACCTAACGTGGAGATTCCAATAATATTTGCCGAAGGTGTATCTGTGACGGATCGGTCCAATGTACCTTGTTTACGAGCCCTATCCAAATAGTGTCGAACTATTTGTTCTAAGGTTCTATCCGCCGCTTGAAGCTCATTGACTCAATGGTAATTAACATCCGCGAGAATTACATCAGACTTGGAAGATAAGGAGGCTCGATCTACAAAATTTTGCAAATCTTCTTGCAAGATACTAGAGGTACATGTAGGTGTCGAAACAATCAAATCGGGACATTATTCCTCATCTTTTCGGCTTATATTATTTATAACCTTTTCTTGAGATCCACGTGCTAATACGTGACGATCCACTACACTAGCAGTTACTGGGGTAAAATCTCTTTCCCTTTCCGACGTGGAGCGCATTACATTAAAATAGTCATCTCCCAAAGGGGCATGCATTATAGCATGTACGTTCCTGAAAGAACTGGCTACTCGTAGAGTACCAATGTGAGCAGGTCCAGCATGCATCCAATAAGCTAATTTCATAAATTGGTTTTAGTATCATTTTTTTGTTCCGCGTCATAAAGGGATCTATTGCTATATGCAGCTTATCATCATAATATAAACTGGAAGATCCATCGAGGGGAAATAAGAAGTAGTACGGGGGGGGGGGGGGTTAATAAGCCAAAGCCAAAAATATCAGCTGTAACTTACCCAATCTTTAGTATGCGGAAACGTGATAGATTTTTCCCATATAGCGAGATCTGGGACGGAAGGATTCGAACCTCCGAATGACGGAACCAAAACCCGCTGCCTTACCGCTTGGCCACGCCCCATAAATGATCAGTATAATGATACTCTCATACTTTGTTTTCCTGTCAACCTTTTCTCATTTGTGACTTGGTTATGTGGGGACAACAACAATAAGGGACCAAGTAAAATTGGGAACTAATAATATTCAATGAAATCAACTCAGAAAGATCTCAATGATAGACCCATTCAATTAATAATTTGGTCTGGTGGAATATTAAATCTATTTATTCTACCTAATTGAATGAAAGAATATATAATAGTATATACCTGATAGGTCGACCGATCAAAAAATGTCACCGTCTCAAAAGAAAATTCTTTGTTATTGGAGAATAAAAATGATAGTTTTGTATAACATCTATCTTGAGAATACTCTTCACCTCAATGACGCTTTTTTTGCTAAATTACCCGAAGCTTATGCTATTTTTGATCCAATTGTGGATGTAATGCCAGTCATACCAGTGTTTTTTCTTCTTCTAGCTTTTGTGCGGCAGGCTGCGGTGAGTTTTCGGTAATGAAACGTTTCTTAACTCGGGATTTCTCTATTTGCCCCACCCCTTACGGCTCGATAAAAAAAAAAACTATATATATATAGTTTTAGGGATGATCTATATAGTCTCAGACATAGAATAGATTTTTATTGGTAAACACCTGATCCCTTATATCTCTCTCGTGAGTTGGAAGGAGCAGATATCTATATATATTCCAAACAAAAATGTTCCATTCTATTTTACCCATAGTTATGACCGTGGAGATTAGATCATGCTTACCCTTAAGCTATTTGTCTATACAGTAGTTATCTTTTTTGTTTCCCTTCTCGTTTTCGGATTCTTATCAAACGATCCTGGACGGAACCCTGGGCGTAAGGATTAAGTTAGATTCAAAATATTGTTTGTTTTCTTGAGACTGCTCTGTCAGCAGATCAATCAATTATTGAAGGAGAGAGAGGGATTCGAACCCTCGGTACATATTGATTGTACAACGGATTAGCAATCCGACGCGTTAGACCTCTCGGCCATCTCTCCAAGTAAAATATTCTTCTGGACTTTAACACAAAGTTGGGATATAAGTCTATACTTCGAATGAAGGTTAGAAAACAGTTTGTCTGATAAATTTTCTACTTCTACGCAGTGGAGTTAAATCCTAAATGAACCTTGGATTGAATAGACTTTTTTTTAACCCCCCCCCCCCTCCTTAAAAGAGAAGAAGGAGATAGAATAAAGAGAATTGAATCCTGAATCAATCTCTTAGGTATAAATTAATCCTCCCGAGACAGACTCAATATATATATATATATTTTTTTTTTAGCCTAGCCAGAATTAGCCAGACTGCTTCTCCATATTAGATTGAACCGATTAACGGTACAGTGCAATAGCCAATCTCGCAACTAAGATGCTTGTTGCAGAAGCACAAATAAGTGCCAAAAGAAGTTGAATGTCCGAAATTGATTCCATTACTTCTTTTATCTCCCCTTTCTTATTGTATATATAAATAAACAATAATTAGCGTACGAAATTCTCTTATTTACATAAATCACTATGCCTTGATTCATTGTATCAGTCTTAGCCCATTATGGCCACACGAAACTACCCATTCAGATCTACTTGAAGCGTTTCATTCCAATAAAGAAAGGGAACAAAGAAACTGTTTTGACACTGAAATATTATTGAAAATGATAAAAGGAGAGATAATGAATCTAGAGGTAATTGCACAACTTGCTGTTCTGGCGCTAATAGTTGCATCGGGACCACTAGTAATCGCTTTATCGGCAGCCCGGAAGGGTAATCTGTAACTTCATTCCCATAGGCGGAACAACTCCCCGCTAGAGACTAAGTTACATATATTTTACGGGGGGGGGGGCGAGCTCCCCCACTACGTCAGGGAGCTCTGGAATATCCCACCATTAGATTAGACAGAGAACCCGATTATGTAATACTATTATATAGTGGCGGGTATGGTTTAGTGGTAAAAGTGCGATTCGTCTTATTTTGAGCTGACTAGTCAAGGGATCTATCAAACCGATTTTCGACTAAATCAAATCAAAAAGCTTTATTTCTATAAAAGTACATAGACTTATCTCTAATAATTGTTGGTATGAAAAACGTAATTCTAGTTACTCCTAGACTTTGCTTTGCAAAGTCAAATTAATTAGTAACGAAGCAGAATTGTTTTGATATACGGGAGCCCCAAAACAATTATTTAAGAAGGATAAAAAACAAAATCTATGGATAGATACCTAAAATATTTGTTTCATCGTCACTGAACCTTGGAGAATAATCCGAGATCGACAGTTACAGAACGATTCATCCTGGTTTATCAGGATTATCAAGCATTTTCTCACTCAAGCAATTGCTTCTACGACTCGGTGAAAAATATTTTCCTAAAGATTCTTGCCAGTAGAAATAAAGAACGAAGTAACTAGAAGAAAAAAATATTTACCATGCTCTATCGATTAATCAATTGTGAAATTGGTAAAAATCGTTTTCTTCTCAACGGGATCATCTAGGAAGTATGTTCTTATTATGCAAGATACAGACGAGACTGACATAGATGTTATGGATGCTTCTTTCTCGCGGTAACATTCAAGAAATAAAGAATTAGAGAAAAGAGTAAGTGTGTGGGAAAGATTAAGCTTCGTAAGAAGCTTTTGCTACCTCGTATTCCTTCTCATACAAAAGAGATAGAGGAGCGATCCCTTTTAGCTGGAAATAGACATCCATTCCAATTTTATATCCCCCCCCCCCCCTACTTCCATAAAGGAGCCGAATGAATAGAGACTTTCACGTTCGGTTCTGAATTAGAGATGCCATAACCATCCAGTGACATCGACTATAACCTTTAGCCTTCCAAGCTACTGATGCGGGTTCGATTCCCGCTACCCGCTAATAATATTGGTCGGACCACCCCGAACCTTGTCTATTTAATCTATCAGCTACATCGTGAACAAACTAAAATTATTGTTTGTTCACAATATAGCGTCTGCCCGAGCGTATCAACTCTCAACTATAGAGAAAAACGAACGTCCATCGTCTAATGGATAGGACAGAGGTCTTCTAAACCTTAAGTATAGGTTCAATTCCTATTGGGCGTAATTCCGTGTTTTATAAAACTATGCATATATTAGAAAAGTGACTGAAACGCGAAAGTAACCCTTCCCCTATACATAGAACAGAAACACATTAATTACTTCTCTTGCAGTAAAAAGAGTTCTGTTGACTCTTTAATTGCTTCCTTTAAAAGTATTTCTGCCTGTTCCGTAAACATCTTGGTAGAACGAATAATTTCGCCAAATTGAGGTTTATTGGTTGTTACATACTCACGCAACTGAACCAAGAATCGTTTAACTTGCTCAACGTCTAGTAGATCCAAATACCCGTTAACTCCAGTATAAATAGTAGCTACTTGTTCTTCCACTGACAATGGGGCTGATTGAGATTGTTTAAGCAACTCACGCAACCGCTGACCCCTGGCTAACTGATTCTGGGTAGCCTTATCGAGATCAGAGGCAAATTGCGCGAAAGCCTCTAATTCTGCAAATTGGGCCAATTCCAATTTCAATTTACCGGCCACTTGTTTCATAGCTTTGATTTGAGCTGCAGAACCTACTCTAGATACCGAAATCCCCACATTGATTGCCGGTCGAATGCCAGCGTTAAATAGATCTGCTGATAAAAATATTTATCCATCAGTTATAGAAATAACATTGGTGGGAATATAGGCTGAGACATCTCCCGCCTGAGTCTCGACAATGGGTAGAGCCGTCATACTACCTTCACCTAATTGAAGACTTGATTTAGCCGCTCTTTCCAAAAGACGAGAATGTGAATGAAAAACATCTCCCGGATATGCTTCTCGCCCAGGTGGTCTTCTAAGTAACAGAGACATTTGTCGATAAGCCTGGGCTTGTTTAGAAGGATCATCATGAATAATCAAGGTATGCTGTTTGCGATACATGAAGTATTCAGCTAGAGCTGCTCCTGTATAGGGAGCGAGATATTGCAGAGTGGCTGGAGAATTTGCGGTCTCCGATACTACAATGGTGTATTCCATAGCGCCACGATCTTGAAAATTATTTACCACCTGAGCCACGGAGGAAGCTTTTTGGCCAATAGCTACGTAGACACATATAACATTTTTACCTTTCTGATTCAAAATTGTATCTGTAGCTACTGCTGTTTTACCAGTCTGTCTATCCCCAATTATTAATTCTCGTTGACCACGACCTATGGGGATCATCGAGTCGATAGCAATAAGACCTGTTTGTAAAGGTTCGTACACCGAACGTCTCGAAATAATCCCTGGAGCGGGAGATTCAATTGATCTAAACTCAGAAGCTGGGATTTGACCCTTACCGTCAATAGGTTGAGCCAAAGCGTTTACGACACGACCCACAAAAGAGTCACTGACTGGTATTTGGGCAATCTTTCCCGTCGCTCTTACGGAACCTCCCTCTTGTATGGTTAAACCATCACCCGTCGGTACAGCCCCAACATTATCAGATTCTAGATTCGGAGCAATGCCTATCGTACCATCCTCAGATTCTACCAATTCACCAGCCATTACTTTGTTAGGGCCATGGATACGGGCGATTCCATCTCCAACTTAAGGTACAGTGCCAATATTAACAACCTTTACTTCTGGAACATATCCCTCAATTTGCTTACGAATAATACTGCTAATCTCATCGGGTCGAATGTTTATTACCATTTTTGTCAAAGTATCTTACTGAAAGAAGGAAAAGAAAAAATGAAACCTGTTCCATAATGAAATGAAGGCTAATCGGTTGCGTTTTCCATGGCCCTAAGTAGGCCGATGTGATAATCAATCATGCGCAAATGCAATTCATTATCCAAACGACTATTCAGACTTTCCAGAGCCCTCTCCGATGCAAGTCGAGAGACTTGCTGTCGAACCTGTTCAATCGCTCGTTGTTTCTCAAAGCGAATTGTATAATTTTTACTATCCTCTAACCTCCTCAAATCTTCATCAGCTGCATCAACAAGATCCCGCTGTTCCCTGTCCATCTGCGTAAGTTGATTGATGCGGATCTCGGCTGCTTTAACTTTCGCTTGTTGCAGGCGGGTCCGAGCCCTCTTAAGTTTCTCGGTAGCTTCCTTATAACGCTCCTCCGCATCTGAAATAGTGTTCAAAATTGTTCTTTTACGATTCTCTAAGAAATTGATCAATGAAAGTGGATCATATACCTTTGATTCTCAAAGATTAATTATCTCTTCCCAAACCGAACATGGATCTTTCGACCCATTCGGCTTTCCTGCCCGTGTTTCCCGATAGGGCGGAAGATTCCAGCAATATCCTCACACACGGGCCCGCCATCTTTCTCTCTCTCTTATTGGTATGATCCATCTCGAACCGACTAGAAGAGATCGAATAGTTAATATTTGAAAAGGATTAAGGGCTCTCATGGACAATATCTTTTGACTATTGGCAGAGCCGCTTCTTCTAGATAGTATCCATCTTGTATGGGTTGTCTATTCAGCAAATTGAACAAGATTTAGTGACTTTTAGGTGTTCTAATCTCTCTCTTGAGGAATGATAGGAATCAAATTAGTCTCGATACGAATGTTATATATCGAATAGACCTCCGACCGCGACTTAGGTTGCGCGGTAGGGGAAAGAAAACCCTAGTTTTGCTAAGACTTTAAGCGATTGAGCTTTAACCATATTGATGATATTCCCGAATCAGTCGATGAGAATAAAAAGTTTCCTCTCGATTCCACGGAATGCTCTGGTTCTTGCATAACATTAATTTACAAGTAATTCGTCGGGGTTTTGCACCTATTATTGGTTCAAGTGCAACTGGAAGAGACCGGTTATCCTATTCGGATATACGACTCGCACACACTCCCTTTCCATAGTAGAATAATACACCTAGGACCAAAATCAGGTTAATCAAATTTATCTCCAAGATATTGGTATTTGAACCAAAACTTGCGGCGAGAGTCCAATAACTTGAGGGAGCGACGATCTCACTTACACTTCTCATATTTCCTCTCCTCCTGAAAGGTTTTCTAATTTTTAAGTAACGTCTGGTCTAGCCTGAGAGAAAATTATAAATCCAATATGTTAAAAAATTATGGGATATCTAGTTGATCGAGGGGGGGGGTTATGAATAGACTTAAAAATATGCGGTAGGGACTCAGTAAAATAGGTGGAACAATAATTATATACTAACCCCCTCCCCGGCTCAAACAGTTCACTATTGATTTGAGAAGAGTTTAGGGAGAGGGAGGGGGTGGTAAAGAGCCCCAAATGTCTTGTAATAAAAACAAATTAAACGAACGGATTCGCAAATGATAGCGCTAGGGCTACAACTAGTCCATAAATTGTCAAAGCTTCCATGAAAGCTAAACTTAACAATAGAGTACCTCGGATTTTACCTTCTGCCTCTGGTTGTCTCGCAATACCCTCCACTGCCTGACCCGCGGCAGTGCCTTGCCCAACACCGGGCCCGATCGAAGCGAGGCCTACGGCTAATCCAGCAGCAATAACAGAAGCAGCAGGAATCAAGGGGTTCGTATTAGTCTCCTCCTATTTTAATTACGTTAATCAATATTGTCCCATTAGATTTATGTTAATTAGTCTCGGCGTGACAAAAATTCTCTAGTGAATACTGACTGAAATAATGATTCTGCATAAATCTGATCAAAACTAGTAATGAGATAGAATACCCTCATCCGTTACGTTCGAATCAAAGTTCGAATCAAAACAGTAAGGGGGTCTTTTTGGTAGGGTAGAATGGCTTGTCTATCCTCACAAACAATTATCACTACGATATTCTATTCTATCCGTGGGGTAATAATTGGATCAAAGAGAGTCGCGTATTCCGGAATAGTTATCTAGTGAAATAGTTCAATCTTAGTCTCAACGTGAATAAGATTGAACAATATTATTTGCCGTACCAGGACACAAACATGAATGGGATTTAGTATCATTAGTTCTAAGAGGAACGGAAAAACCTAACATCTTGTCAGTCGTTCATTCCTCGTGGAGTACTCAGACTGAGCGGTGAAAATCATTATCCCCTTTGTGTCCATCCCTTTAAATAGTTCAAATGGAGCGGGTGGTAGCTATCCCTCACCCCCCCCCCACTCCTTTGAATAACCGAAAAAAAAAAAGTAAGGGGGAGGATAGGGTCTTGTATTGTTGTATCATCATACCACAGAAACGGTTTTTCCTACTACATTGATCCCATGAATGGGTCTTACAAATAAACCGCGCCCCATCGTTCCGATATGATACTTTGTTGAAGCGATCAATGTTGACTCTTCTAATGATGACCCTCCGTAGATTCCCCTGTATAAGCTGCAGCTAGAGTAGCAAAAGTTAAAGCTTGTATGGCGCTTGTGAATAATCCTAAAAGCATCATAGGTACAGGAACGATTGAAGGTACTGAAGAAACGGGAACAGCTACTACCAACTCGTCAGCCAAGATGTTTCCAAACAGTCGAAAACTAAGCGGTAAGGGTTTGGTAGAATCTTCTAAAATATTAATGGGTAGTAGTACCGGAGTCGGCTGGATATACTTACCAAAATAGCTAAGACCCCTCTTGTGTGAACCCGCATAGAAATATGCTACTGATGTAAGCAAAGCTAATGCAACAGTAGTATTGATATCATTCGTAGGCGCAGCCAATTCCCCGTGGGGTAACTGAATGATTCGCCGAGGAAACAAAGCACCTGACCAATTGGAAACAAAAATGGATAGAAACATAGTTCCAATAAACGGAACCCAGGGACGATACTCTTCTTCTCCCATCTGGGTCCTAGTTGAATCCCTAATAGATTCGAGAACATACTCAATGAAATTTTGACTGGTAGTCGGTATGGTTTGCAGATTCCGGGTAGCTACGATGGGTAAAGCCAACAATATGGCGATTACTACCCAGGAAGTTACAAGAACTTGTGCATGAACTTGGAGATCCCCTATTTGCCAGTAAAGATGTTAACCTACTTCCACGCTCGATACTTGGTACGGATCATCAATCTCATCAATTCTCAGTTGCTCAATATGCATATTATCCCTACCCCCCCCTTTTTTTTTTTTCAAAAATTACAAAATATGTATAAAATAGTCACAATTATCACTATACAAATATCCTAAAAATTGCTCCTCTAATAAAATTATACAATATTACCAGTTACAAGATAAATATTCCCAGTTACGATATAAATATTTTGCCACTCTATTCCGAATCGTCGGAATAATTACCAATCCCGCCGTCCGTCGATTCCGGAACCTTTGAGTTTGAACGACCCTCACGAATAGCTAATGTTGATTTATCCAATATCCGTCGGATAGAAGATCGCGCATCATCATTACCAGGAATTGGAATATCTGTGAGATCTGGATCACGATCCGTATCGACGACACAAATTGTGGGAATACCTAGAATAATACATTCCTCAAGAGCGATAGATTATTCATGTTGATCAGTAATTGTCACAATATCTGGTAAATCTGACATATATTGAATTCCACCTAGATATTTCTTCAATCTAAGTAATTATCTCTTCAAAATCGCTGCCTCTTTCTTCGGGAGTCAGTCAAACCCTCCTGTATCTTCTCCATTTCGCAAATACTGAAACCTACGAAGACGTGTTTCTGTAGTGGACCGATTCGTTAACGTACCGCCAAGCCATTTTTCGTTCACGTAGTGACATCGAGATCTTGTTGCAGCTGATGCTACTAGATCAGCCACTTGATATTTTGTACCTACCGTTAAGAATTCTTTTCCCTCCGCTGCTGCATCGAATACTGAATCACAAGCTTCAGATGAAAGACGAGCAGTCTGAGTTGGATCGAGAATATGAACACCCTTCCGTTCCGTAAATATATAAGGTGACATCCTAGGATTCCATTTCTGGGTCTGATGCCCAAAATGAACTCCCGCCCCCATCATTCCTTCCAAGTCAATATTCCGATTTTTCTGTTGCATCTTCCCCTCAAGTATAAGAAACTGTGAATTCATTCCATTTTAACTGGATTTGATAAATTATTACAATCCACTGATCAATGTTGTTGATTGAGACATACGATAAATTTTAATATTAAGTAACTATTCTAGCATTTGTTGCTATTAAGTCGAGAGAAGGATCGGTTTAATCCTTTACGAATAACTAATTTATGATGGAGACTTGGTTCCCCCTGATAACCAGAGAGGTTATTTTCTGTTCCCCATTTAGGATTATTACTGCTACTTATAGTTGAATGAAATTCTTTTTGTTTCTTCACTTTTAGTTGACTAATAATCTCTTGACTACCCGTTCCAATGGGGACAGTGTCACCAGGAATAACATTCTCCTTTAATCCCTTTAACCGATCGATTCGACCCCGAAGAGCAGCTTTAGCCGGTACTCGAGTAGTTTCTTGGGGACTCGCCTCTGATAAAAAACTAGTAGTATTGAGAGATGCTTTCGTCATTCCCAGTACAATAGGCTCATAGAAAATCGATCTCTTTAATATGCGATTCATCCGTTATGCTTGTGACGGTTCAATAAGCTCCCCGGGTGAAAAAACATTAGCTATTCCATCTTCCGATGCTACGACTCTTGAGGTCAGTTGCCAAATGATAATTTCTAGATGTTTATCCGATATTTGTACTCCTTAAGATCCATAAACCTTTCAAATTTGATCAATCGAAACCAATTGACAATGTTCCATACTTGTTCCAGCACTTAGAAAGTGACTCCAAAGGTTTCCAATTAATCTTGTAATACCCCTATTCCATCTTCCAAAAAGATCTTCGATTCGTGCCGGAATAGAAGCAATGGAGCGAGACTCCAGCAGCTGCTCAACCTTTGGAAGACCCTGAATAGTGTCCCCAGACCTCAATCTATCATGTGGTAATGTTATTAATGTATCTCCCTCTCCTATGATATCTCCGGAATTCTTCTGAAGAATTGCTCCCCGGGTCGCTAAAAGAGGCTTAGCTGTTCTAGTTAATAAATATTTGTGGTGAATAGCTACGACCTGACCGGACTGAAGACAAACATTATTCCTGCAGAAGCATCGATTTTCACTGATTGATAGTCCGAGATTAATTAACAAGATTACTCGATTAGAGGAATCTGGTGATAAATAGATCTGCTTGGCCAATAAACATTTATCTAGAAAAAGATTCGTAGGATATTTCAATATTAATTCATTTTCATCGATCGGATACCAATTTCTACGTCCCGATGTATCTGTCGAATCATCAACAAAGTAATTTTCAAAGGAAGAGGCTTCACCGCTCAACGTGGGATGGGGCACCAAATTGTTGGAAATACCCCATGAAGTCCCTAATAAACCTAACTCTTGGTTTTCCCTTCGACGAGGAATAAGATTTGATCTTCTATATTTGGCCAACCCTTTTTTTAGATAGTTCTTCGGAAGAGACCCATACTTAGAATTCGATAGTATATCTTTTAGACTTCTTTCATCCCGAGCATAAATATTTGTACCTGATTTAGAATCGTTGGAGTATCCCACAATTGATTTTTCGTGCTTATTATTGCTCGAATCGGTGGACAAAATATTACGAAAGAGGTTGAACGGCGACAAAATTAAGAAGGATGCACCTCGTTCCGACACCGAATGAACAGTACTTTGATACTTGACAACTAATTTGTTCCTACTGTTAGATAGATCAACTTGATCGGGGGATGGCTCGTCGACAGACACCGGTGGTTGAGAAACCTGATTGACCCTGACACTTCGTGCGGGGGGTGCACTGGAAAAAACTATTGAGTTAACTTGAAGAAAGGTACGGAGAATATTATTTATTCTTACACTAATAAGAGACAAATAAGCATTTCTTATAGAGAAGAGCTGGTAGAAATATTCTGGCCAATCAACCATTAAACAAGTTCTAACTAATTGAATAGTTGTATGGTTGCTTATTTCAATCTTTTCACCATTTTTATAAGAAATATATGTAAAGGATTCAATTTTTGCGCATTTTTGCGTCTTTGGTTTTTCGGGATGGGAGGTTACTTGCACCAAAGAATTGTTAGATATATTGTACTCTACAACTGGTCTTACCGGGACGGAGGTCTTTCTTTTCCTGTAGAGTGTAACCGATTGGAGGTAAACCCAATTCTCGGATTTGAAGTCATTAAAAATCATATTACCTGGTGCAATTAGAGTATCACCCTGCTTGGGTATACTAGTTACCCTTTCCAGATTGTGAGTATATCCAGGCAGGATTCTTATCTCAATACTGCTTCGTGTCTTTTTGATTTGGATCAGTCCGCCGACTTTACTAATAATATTAGGGGTTATTTGCGTACCTTCCTCAATAATAGTATTATTTGTTACCAAAATGGATGAGAAGGGTTCGTGAGTAGTATAAACCTCTTCGGGGATTAGAAAAGAGTTGCCTCCTTTGATTACTCTGTACCGTGAGCCCAGAGTTTTTACTGTCCCACTATCAGAAACGAATTCTTTTTTAACAACGGGTTCAACCCCTATAGTACCATATTTTATAACCCCCGAAACACCCGTTTGATGCTCAGGGTTTTCATAGATAGCAAGAATATCATCCCGATCCAAGATCTTATTTAACTTAACATTAATATTTGTAAAATATGATTCATTAGACCCTTTTCCCTGTCGTTTCAGTAACGAAGAAATTGCTTCTTTTTCTTCACCCCGCTCCACCATGAGATTAGAAAGAATCGAAGTAGATACTGGAGGTTTCAGCCAATTTGAAAAACATTTTGGATTGATTCCAAACCCTTGGATCCCTTTTTGAAAACCCTCATAATCAATAGCATCTCTATTCTCGCCAAACCTTTCATGAGACTCCTGTCTATTCTCGCTAGAGTTAGGTTTAACACTGATTCTATCTTGATCCTCATGAAACAAATAGTTCTTATCGGAATCATTAAAAACTCCCGAAAGAATCCAAATATGACCCGTCTCGCGTACGACACGAATGGGATTATCTATACAATCAGATAGATGCCACACAAATCTACTCCAGTGGGTCTCCCCTTCTATATTTGGATAGATAGATTTTTGAATACGCTCCTTAAGAGGAAATTCTTTGGCTCATACTTCCGCAATGATTTGTTGGGATTCGACATACTGATCGTTCCGAATCATAAGTAAACTTTGTGCTGGAATGGTGAAATTGTGTATATTATTATGACTCTTAATAAGGATGGGTAATTCATTTCGACACATCCAAGCGGGATGCCCATGTCGCGTACGTGTGGGATACACCGACCTTTCATCGGGATTAATGAGTCCATTGAACGGAATTCGTACATATTCTGCGATATCGCCCGTAGATACTCCACCTGTATGAAAAGTTCTTAATGTTGATTGAGTTCCTGGTTCTCCAATTGATTGACCCGCAATGATACCGACAGCTTCTCCTAATTCTACTAAATTGTGATGGGCGAGACTCCAACCATAACGCAACTGACGAATCCAGAAAATGCTTTTGCATGTCAAGGGGGATCTTATATGTATCGGTTGCGCCGATGCTGCGAGGTTACTAGCCAGTTCATCGCCAATATCTTGATTACGTGTAGCAATACATCTCACATCCCAATAGATGTTATCTGCCAACACACGTCCAATCAGTCTTTGATACGATATCGTTCAGATAGATCCTCTTCTTTCCTCAATAAGATTCAAAGCGATGCTTTTGGTAGTTTCACAATCCCTTTTGCGTACAACAATATGTTGAACTACTTCAACGAGCCTACGTGTCGGATATCCAGCATCTGATGTTCGTACCGCGGTATCCACAACCCCCTTGCGAGCACCATAACAAGGAATAATATATTCTGTCAAAGATAAGCCTTCGCGCAGGTTTCTTCGGATGGGTAGATCAATTACCTGCCCCCGCGGATCTGACATCAATCCCCTCATACCAAGCAACTGGTGAACTTGAGAGACACTTCCCCGGGCCCCTGAGAAAGACATCATATGAACTGGATTTAGAGGATCGATCATCTTGAAACTTGGATTCATTTCTCGTTTCGAGCATTCACTTGTAGCATACCAGGCTTCAATCGATTGACGTAACTTTTCTACGGCATGCAAACTCCCGTAACGATGATACTGCTCTGGGACGTAACCTAATCTCTCCGCATCTTATACAAGCCATCCTTTGGAGGGTACTGTTGAAAGATCGTCGATGCCTGATGGGACAGATGCTTTTGTAGCTTGTTGAAAACCCAAAACCTTAACTTGATCTAGAATGTTTGTTGTAGATGCGATTCCGAAACAAACGACTAACTTGCTGATAGGTTGTCTCATCGCAGCCTTATCCATCATCTTATTATAGAAAGGTGATTCAGCTTGATCCGCCATTTTAGAAACCTCAACTTTTTCTTATTCTTTTACCCCGTACTAATTATTAACCAATAGATTGGGGTTCGAGTTATTAAATTAAATGTATAAAAAAAAGCTTTCTCATTCTTCATTACTCCAATCAGATCTAAAAATTATTTTCTTGTATCATTGTACTTGGTATGGCCGAAGTTCCACACGGAAAAGAAGCTTTTGATATACCTTGCATCGCTTCCTTTAATTGCTGATTGAACAAGATACGCCCAGCTGTTGTAAGTATATACATACCAAGGATATGGCCCTCCCTACACTTTCTGATTTGGTAATTATCGTAAGAGTGGAAAGATGTTCCTGAGGGTTCATATTGAGATTCAATAGGCAATTCACGAATTCTCGAACTGATCGTTTGCAAATCAATCCCCCACCGAAGCCACAAAGAACTATAGAAATCAATTTGTTTTAATTCCTTGGCCCTAAGTATATCGTAGTAACTAGTAAAATAGGGTATATTGGGAGAGGAGCCTATAAAAGTAGAATGCCTATTTCCATAAATTCCTTGCCTATTATCAATTGTTAGTATATAAAGACCGAGAAGCATGTCTTGACTCGGTACAGATACGGGATCTCCCGTAGCAGGGGACAATAGATTTGTGTGCGAAAACATTGAAAAACGAGCTTCAATCTGAGCTTCTAGAGATAAAGGTACATGGACAGCCATCTGATCTCCGTCAAGATCTGCGTTAGACCCCCCACAAACCAATGGATGCAAACGAATGGCGCGTCCTTCTATTAAAATGGGTTGAAATGCTTGTATACCCAATCTGTGCAATGTAGGTGCTCGATTCAGCGGTACGGGATGACCTTGCATAACTTCCCGAAGAACTTTCCATATAATGGGGTCTTTTTTTCTAATCATATTCTTAGCAGCTCGTAGATTACGAGCAAGGTGTCAACCAATCAAGTTACGAATTACAAAGGCTTGGGAAAGCTCGATCGACAATTCTCGGGGTAATCCACATTGATGTAATGGAAGAGACGGACCTACTACAATAACGGAACGACCTAAATAATCGACCCGCTTTCCGAGCAAATTCTCACGAAATCGTCCCTCTTTGCCCTCAATAACCTCTGAGAAAGATTTGTAAGGCCTGTTATTAATATCCTTCATTGGTTGTCCACGTATACCATTATCAATAGGGGCATCCACGGCTTCTTGAATGAGTCTCTTCTGGCAGACAATCAGTCCTTCGGGTGTGAATTCACTTCCCGATAGAAATTCGATAAGAGTATTATTTCGATGAATTATCTTTCTATAAAGCTCATTAAGATCAGAAGTAATTAATTCGCCTTCATATAGTTCAACTATTGGCCTCAATTCGGGTGGAAGGACTGGTAAAAGATTCAGAACCATCCATTCTGGTTTTAGATTTGTTTGGAGAAAATCCTTGGCTAATTTCATCCGTCTGACCAAAAGATCTTTCCTCCTTTGAATTGTTCGGTCTTCCCATTCATTCCCGATAGATCCTTGCTTCGTCAGTGCCTGCCACTCCAAATACGCACGATCCATAACACTCTGCAGATCTAAGCTAGCTAATCATTTTTTAATGGCATCCCCTCCAGTAGCTATTTCGTTTTCTTGAAGATTTTCAAAGTTCCGGGTGGGAAAAAAGATGGGAAGAATATTTTTCCAGGATCGATCCTCATAATTGAACAAACCCCGCAATCTTAATAGAGTAGGTCTCTCAGCCATAGGCCTAGCAGGAAAAAGATTGGGATAGGTCGAATGAATACCCCCCCCCAGAGAATCGGACACGAGTGTTTCCTCTCATCCGGCTCAAATAACTATATCTAAGTGTGAAGTTCCGACAGTACGATATGACGTTTTTGGGGCACGATAATCCCACCCCATCTATAGAGAATGAAATAGCTGTTCATTACTCAAGTTCGAACTTACCTTTCTTGAGTAGTCTCAGCTCTACCCCCCCCCTCCCTATTACATTATCCACATCTTCACAGAAATACTAATTTTTTTTTTTTTACTTATTCCCTCTCGTTTTGGTCAGAGGTTGGGGAGATTTTTCTTGTTCCTAATACGACCGTTTCTCCTCTTTGGGTTTCCACTCCACTCCGATGGTTATCAATCGATTTGAAAAGCCTTTGCGATGATTAAGTTTTCATAACCATATTTCTATCAGAAAATAAACTCTTCTTGAAAAAAGAAGAAGAAGTTTGAGTGAAAGATCGTGTCGAAAACACTTGGATTCTTTCTTGTCAAATCATGAATGTGAGATAAAAACCTTTATTACGAAGCCTAATCGATGGATTAATCAATAAAAACTAACCCTGGAAGAGAGCCCTCAGCCTGTACTCTGTACATAGTACTTTTTATCCCGAGTTACGCGATATTCCTCGCTCGTGAGAAATATGTCGGAATTGGAGGCATCCCATCGTCGTATAGGATGACAGATTGTAATTAATCTGTGATAATCGAAACATACAATCAAGTCACGCATCGCAATATACTGGGCTTTCTAGTTCTTTGAGAGGTTTAGCAAGGAGATTTGCAATGTAACTGGGGATTCGTTTTGAGAACCATACGTGGGTTACTGGACATGCTAGTTTAATATATCCCATTCGGTATCTTCGAACCCGAGAGTCAGTAAACTCGACTCCACAATGCTTACGAGAATTTGAATATTCCTCTTCATTATCGACAGATCGGTAGTTTCCGCGAGCACAAACTCCACTCTTTATGGGCCCAAATATTCTTTCACAAAATGAACCATCTCTCTCTGGTTTATGAGTCTTGTAATGCAACGTATAAGGTTAATCAACTTGCCCAACGATGTCTCCATTAGGTAACTCTCTTTCAGCCCAACTGCGAATCTGGTCGGGGGAAGCCAGTCCAATCCGAAGTTGTTGATAATTAGTTCGATGAATCGTAAGATAAAAGTTTTCAATTGGTTTTTTGTAAAAAAAAAAAGTTTCGATTAAATATCAAATATCTTCACTCCCCCTCCCCGAATCTTCTTCAAATATAAAATTGTGCTCCAGATTCAGACCCATGCATCGTAACTCTCGAACTAGCAATCGGAAAGATTCTGGAACCGTATTTGGCTTATGGATGGGTTTTCCGGTCGTAATAGCACTAGGTACTTTGTAACGAGCTTGAATATGATCTGATTTAATTGTAAGCATCTCTTGCAATGTGTAAGATACGCCAAGACCCTCCGAAGCCCAAACTTCCATTTCTCCAACTCGTTGTCCCCCCCGTCTAGATCTTCCCTTGAGAGGTTGTTGCGTAACAAGCGCATAGGGCCCGCTGGATCGTGCATGAATTTTATCATCAACCTGATGAATCAATTTCATTATATAGGCCTTTCCGATCGTAATTGGTTGTTCGAAAGGATCACCTGTTCGTCCGTCGATCAATCGACTCTTTCCGGGATGTTCGGGCTCGAATAACCATGGATTGCGAGTTCCTGTACTCGCCCCACAAAGCTCTGAAAATACTAGTTTTCTAGAAGCTTCCCGCTCATATCTTTCATCGAAAGGTACTATCCGGTAATGCGTTTTCAAAAACTCCCCAGCTAGCCCGAGCAAACACTCGAAAATCTATCCTACATTCATTCATGAAGGTACTCCTAAGGGACTTAATATCATATCGACTGGTGTACCATCTTGTAAATAAGGCATATCCTGTCTGGGTAAGATTTTTGACACAATACCTTTATTTCCATGCCTGCCGGCTATCTTATCACCTACTTGTATCTTACGTTTTTATAAGATATATATATGAATAACCTCTGAATCATTCATAGTATCGTCTTCGGGATAAACCCACCTAACGTCAATGACTCGACCTCTTCTACCAATCGGGACTTTCAGACAACTCTCTCTTGCGTTAACTAATTGGATACCAGAAATGGCTTGTGATAATCTTCCTTCTGGAGCACGTAATGAATCCGCCCCCTCCTGGGGTGTCAGTTTACCCACCGAAACATCCCCCGCTTCTACCCAAGATCCCGATTCTACAAGCCCATTATTGTCCAAATGTCGAAGTGCATAACTATCCAATTGAGGTATTTCCTTAGTAACCCTTTCAGGACCCTGATTTGTTGCACAAACTTCAACTTCGTGTCTCTCAATGTGAAAAGATGTAGAAATATCTTCGTATATCGAACGTTCACTAATCAATACTGCATCTTCAGAATTGTATCCCTCCCACGGCATATAGGCTACTAAGATATTTCTACCTAAAGCTAATTCTCCCCCAACGGTTGCTGCTCCATCCGCTACAACTTCTCCGCCTTTCAATAGTTCTCCTGGCATAACTGTAGACTTTTGGTGTATACAGGTATTGTTATTAGAACGTTCATAAATTCTTAATCTGGTATCTGTAGTGTTTAAACTTTTTTCACCGCTCTCTTCATCGGTCGTAGATAGTGTAATTTTATTACCATCAATATATTGGATTCATCCTTCTCGTTCAGATACAGCTACACCTCCCGAATCCGAGGCTACTTAACCTTCTAACCCAGTCCCTACAATGCATCTTTCAGGCTTAAAGAGTGGAACCGCTTGACGTTGCATAGTGGAGCCCATCAAGGCGCGATTTGCATCATTATGCTCAATGAATGGAATGAGAGAAGCTCCGATAGAAAAATATTGTAGAGGATGAATGCTTCGGAAATCGACTTGCTCCCATAGAACGCTTAAAAACTCTTGTCGATACCGAACCGGTATAACCTCTCTTTCTCTAGTCCTCCATTCCGATATTAATAAGTTTTCAGTTGCTACTCGATAATAATCATCCTCAGCGGGGGATAAATCGACTAATTGTTCTTCCTCAGACGATTCGGACATTTTAAGATAAGGGCTCTGCAAGGATCCAGAATTGCTAACTTTTGCCTGAATAGCTAATGATGAGATGAGGCCAGCATTCATGCCTTCAGATGTTTCGATCGGGCAGATACGCCCATAATGACTAAAATGAATATCTCGAGCTTAAAAACTGGCGGTTCGCCGTGTCAACCCCCCAGGACCTAAAGAACTTAATCTTCGTTTATGAACCATTTCTGATAGTGGGTTGGTTTAATCTAAAAATTGTGATAAGGGGTGTGAACCAAAAAACTCTTTGGAAGTTGTTATTACCGGGACAGACGTTACTAATACTCTGGGAGTTAATGGACGTTTACGCCTAACGGCTCTACGAAGATTTTATCGGATCGGATTCTCCAAACGGTTTAAGGCCAATTTCAATTGTTCCTGTAACAGATCCGCCACAGATCGAACACGTCGATTTTTTAAATGATCTATGTCATCAAGGTTACCCATCCCATAACTTATTTCGATTGAATGATCCGCGGCTGCTAATACGTCTTGGGGTAATAAAAAATGTTCCGTTTCGGGTACATCCAGAGCTAGTTTGATGTTTGAGTTTCGTCGACCAATCCGTCCCAACTCACACCTATGTTGGAAAAATCTCTTTTGTAATTCCTTGACTATAGATTCTGAAAATACTATATCTACGTCTGTAGCAGAGTATAGCTGTTTGTAAAGTTCCACTATAGCATCCTCTGGTGATTCAATATCCCACTTTTGTTTCTTCAATATATTTGAAAAAATCTTAGGGTAACGGACATTCTGTAAAATATCTTTTCTGCTTAATCCCATAGCTATTAATAAGATCAGAATGGATACTTTTCGTTTCTTGCTAATACGAACCCATATCCTGTCTCTCTTATCCATCTCTGATTTAAATCTTCCTCCCCGATCCGAAATTACAGTGCTAGTATATGCAGAAACTCCTTTTTGATCCGATTCGCGATTGTAATAAATACCAGGACTTCTCAGTATTTGATTAATCAAAACTCTAGCAATTCCATTAATAATGAACGTTCCTTGAGAATTCATCCAAGGAATAGCTCCGAGGCGTACAGCCTCTTCTTGCACTATTCTGTCTCTGTTCCGAGTCAATTAAGCTGGTACATATGGATCAGATGAATATGTAACACATTGATACGCAGCATCTCTCTCTTCGACTGAAGGTTCTGTCAATTGATACTGTTCACTAATAGATCAGGATTCAACTTCCTTATCTGTATCTTCAATTTTCGGAAAATTCTTAAGTTCTTCAAGCAATCTTTCGTTAACGAAACGATTAAACCCTTCGAATTGAATTCGTGCAAGTTCTGGCAGTACAGGCGTCTTTCTATCTCCTCCTAATATTACACCGAGATTCATTCTCAAGCAAAACTATATCAATTAGATTCCCTTTCCTTTATTTCTAGCCCCCCCCCGCCCCCCTATTACATTATCCACATCTTCACAGAAATACTAATTTCGTATTTCTATTCAAAATAAAAATACAAGGGGAAGAAGAAACAAAGAGGTTAAAATAGAAGAGAATAAGAAAGGAGGTGGGGAGGAGTTATAAATATCTTTTACAGGAACTTTTTCACCAGGTGCTAGATCCTAGTAGAAAGAAAGTAGGCTGTAAGGGAAGGGTCTGTGCAACCCAAGTGCTACGAACCTACATATTCAGGAAGATAATTCTATGACGAATTAAGACCACTCACGTATCCAAAGGTTTTTTGACGATTCAAAAATATGTAATGACTCGCAGCAAACAAAGAGAAACCCCGCAAGTATATTATATCAATAACTTCGATTGCTAGGAAAGCGTGAAAGAATAGATGGAGGGTTTTCTCTTTTCCTCAGTAGCAACCTTGGCGCCATTAATGATTCACCAATTGAAATTGAATCTACGGGAAGCGACTTACTAAGAGAATTAGGGGTTGGGGAAATAGTTCCAAGTTATGCTAAAGTATTTTCAAATAAATAGATCAACCTGGTTTCCTTTCCACACAAGTCTTCGTAATAGATTACTAGAGTTATAAAAGATTTCCTATAGAAGGTATATTGAAAATTCGAGTACAAGAGAGGATGTAGGAGCAGACGCGGGGGGGGATATTGCGGATGGGGCGGCCGGCGCACATGGTAAGGGTTAACTCTCGAAAAATGGAAGAATAGCCGCGGTATATTAACTAATAGAAACAAAAAGTTTGATGAGAGTATTTTGTTTAGTCAATCCAATTGCCTATTAAAGGTTAACTTATTGATTTGTTAAGCAGATATTCTTCGACTCATCTTGATCGAATCCTCGTACGTAATAGAAACAAGCGCTGGGTGGTTATGGCGCGCGAGGATTCCCATCGATTTCATAGGGATTGAGATAGTCTCGCCTCCCATTGTATCTGTCATTTATCCAATGTAGATAGATATCTAAAAGCTCGGTTTGAACTTTTGATATATTTATTTTATCCTCATCAAATTTTTTTTTTACCCATAACTAGATCGTTGACTTTGAAGCAGCCGCTATATAAACTCTAATTAATTCTTGGGATTGTAGTTCAATTGGTTAGAGCACCGCCCTGTCAAGGCGGAAGTTGCGGGTTCGAGACCCGTCAATCCCGATAAATTCTAGTGAAACGATTTAGGGTTTCGATTCCGATATCAATGAGATAAACGATGTCACAAATGAGTCTATGATCTCAGACTTGGGTCGAGCTGGATTCGAACCAGCGTAGGCGCCGCCAGCGGATTTACAGTCCGTCCCCATTAACCACTCGAGCATCGACCCACATATTATGGAACATTTCGGTTTCGACAGTAGGGTTGCCGGTTGATTCACGTTTGCATCCCGATTATTCGAATCGGACCCCTATTTTGATTTTGGAGTACAAGCCGATAAGAGAATAAGAATATTATTTCTAGTACGATCGCGAGGTTCTTGCAAAATGAATACCCCCAGGGGAATTCGAATCCCCGTCCCCTCCTTGAAAGAGAGATGTCCTAGGCCTCTAGACGATGGGGGCCCGATTACCCCCTAAAATTATAGGGGTATTCCCCACGAATCGTCAATCTAATTTATCTCTCGAAAAAAAAAAAATAGAGAAGTAACAAGATTCAACTTTTTTTTGTCTTTTCCAGTCTATTAATCTATTAAATTAGACTAATCATTTGATTAGATTTCTAATACCTCTTACGAGGTTGCAGCGGCTGATTGATTTATCCAAAAAGAAAGGGTGAGGGGTAGGTTATTGTCGCGAGGAAGAGCGGAATCAGGTATTCTTGAGATTTCATTTCATGATATACTATGTAATCGATATCGAAAATTCAACTTTAATACTCCCTTATCTTTGATTAATCGGAGATACTTAATTCGGTCGACCCGACTAAACTAATTAGAAATAGATGGTTCATAATAGAGTCCGAGAGTTTTTTCCCAATGGAACCACTCAAGCTATTCCTCAATTGATTTGAACTATTAATACGGAAGTCAATATTGTTGCGTTTGTAGCCACTGCACTTTTCATCCTAATCCCCACAGCTTTTCCACTCATTCTTTACATTCAAACGGCCGCTCAAAATAATTAATTCGAGGATCAATCTGTTAATCCTCAGTGTACAGAAGCAAGTAGGGAAACATAGAGTAAATCTTTGTTGCAGAATAAAGAGTGAGATATAGGCTAGTATTCCGGACGAGACAGTAATGCGCAATATGGTTGTTAGTAATAAATTACTGGTCCCTACGCCCCTTCCTGGTTAGGCTTCTTCAGTCCCTTTTCTTTCAATCGGAATCTCTATTTTTATCTATCTATTTATCTATGTCTCAACCTATTATCTGTGAATAGATAAATAGATAGAATGCACAAATATTGATAGATCAGATTGTTGATTTATACAGTAAAGCTATATTTATCATTCTTCTGCTCACGATTCGCATGAAATTGGATTAGTAGTGATAGGTATATTTTTGTACGCCCCTATAAAAAAGGAACCTCAGGTATCCTAGAGGTGTAATCTCAATTGTACTTGCCAAAAAGATTGTTCAATCTAACATATTTTTATGCAAAACATCCAAAACTTGAAGCAGTAGCAGAAATAGTAGATTAGATTTGGAAATAGAAAAAATGAATCCAGGACTAAATTGATTCAATTTGTTTCTTCAGTCTTCAAAACTAATGGGAAGAATAAGAATAGGTATCCCAAGACATTATCTTTTTGTGACATCTATTTGGTTATAGCTTATTCTCTCTGGAAAAAAAAAAAACAAAAAAATAATATTTTGAGAATTTTCCGCATCGCTTAAGTCATAACGAGACGAAAGAATCACATATGGTTTTTAGGGGGGTGCCTAACCGACTAACCTAAAAAGTCTCAGCCTAGCCCAATATTATAATTCTTTTTTTACTTATGTCGAGGCATTATGATCTTTCAGGGTTGTCGTCTGGATCCCATCCTACCATCGGCTGAAATACTTCCAGATGGAACTGCAACATATATCATTATTAATAATGTAGATTTGTAAAACGAGCATATTGATACATTTAGCAAAATTAACCAGCGGATAATTTGGAGCGAAAAACTCCAGTAGATGAATCCTCCCGAGAGAGAACAATTTTACATAGATTGGAGAAAGATAAATTCTTTCACAGGGTAGGAGAGTAGCTTATATTATGTTTCCTACTGAGAAACAAATTCCGGCGTAGGGAGAACGGGAGAACGCAAATCGTTGGTATCGTTACAACGATCTGCATTCCCCGAATCAGACTACGAAAGAAATGGTCATTTGTTATAACCCACTTCTTCCCCAAACTGCAAGTGAGAGGGAGAATGTAGAAATCACCGTCGGGGCAGCCCAAGCTATACTAACTAGATCCGTAATTATAATTCCTATCCCTTTCAACTCTCTTGAAATTTCCTAATTATTGAATATTTGCGAGTCCAAATACGAACGAGTCCAGGCTTGGAAACACGCCGTGCGTGAGAATTACACTCCTATTCAATAGGATACCCCAATAACAAAAGATAATGAGGATGTATAGACCTTTTTTTTATGTTACCAAATCCTTATTGCGAAATCTTGATGATTCAGACCTTTAATTTATAAACCGGTGATATACTGTTATTGGGATTGCTTATGCGTGACGCATCGATATACATTTAGCGTGATAGGCTATAATAGACTATAGAGCATCTCGATTTGTATCCGGTTTCAGCGCAACAAACAATCCCTGAAAGAAAAAAGCAATATATATATATATATATAATGTTGTGTCAGGCGACACCCAGATTCGAACTGGGGGATGAAGGATTTGCAATCCTCCGTCTTACCACTTGACTATATCGCCTTTACCTAAGTATCTGTGACAGATCTCAATCCAAGAAGAAAACTCCGTTGATGCGGAATGCTTGATGGTAAGTCGCTTACTAATAAGTATACTATCGAGCAGAAACGTTAGCAAGTAGCTTATCCCCCTAAAGCTATTGTATAACGCGTCCGAACCTGTAGCTAAGGCCAGCCCTCTCTTTCTTACCAGTTTAGGTTCACCCTACCAAAGGGCGGTCGCCATATCCATCAATAAGTTCTGCCTGTCGGCCAGGCGTATAGAGCTATTCTCGTCTAAAAGGACAGCTGTAACGACCTTATGGACGATGGAGATCACTTTAATGAACGACCGGTCAAAGGAAGAACTTGTAAAGACCTACCATACCTAAGATAGAACCGAAAATATTCCTAGTAGCAACTCCTTGAGATGTAATATTTTGTTGAGGTTAAGAAAGCGAAGGTAAGAATCAGCACAGTAGAGCGCTGCCAGTTGGTCATAGCTAAGTCACCTGTTGGTTTTCGACCCCGTCGTCTCGGGGAAGACGTTGGTGTCGATCGACACGATCGAGTTGGTCGAAGCCTTCGGGGCTCTGGGGCTCGGCTGGTGGCCAGTCGTCATAATCATCCCCATTTAAAGGATGGTTCCGCTCCCTCCAATCGTCCAGATCCTTGCTAAACCCTTCCCAGGGCTCTTCCTCCTCCATCCGCCTCATCATATCGGATCTGGGCTCCCGGCATAATGGCCTACCTCCCGGGCCCAAGGACAGGCCTTTCACCACTTTACCGAATCTCATCCTCTTGATGGCTATGTTCCTGTGCCCTCTGGTACGCAGGGAGTCTTCGAGTACATCCCCGAAAAGGTAGTAGTTAAGGGACTCTATCCCGTGGTCTTCTGCATATCCCACGTACGACGCGTAAAGAGACCCTGGCAAAGGCACTTGGCCCCTAAGGGAAGGGTATCTCTTGGCCCGGGCAATACCTCACCTTAAATGAGAGCCATCCCAGTATGCCCGAGCTGTCCAGCCCGCCCTCATCCATCTCATTGAGCTCTTCCACATATTGCCCTATCCGGCAACGGCATAAGGGACTTGTCCTGGACCGCCCTTAGTTCAAAAGGACTATTTAGCCGGAGCACATCCAATCTCAAACAATTGAGATTGCATAAAAAAAATTTGGGACGGATTGGCCGGCCTTTCCACCCGGTTCATTATATTTCAACCAAATTACCAATAAAGTCATCTTTCCATCCCTCCCCCTTTTAGGGGGGGGGGGGTAGGGGGCTGATTCAATCTAATCAATTAATACTGTCGTTGAACCTACTTGCGCGTATTTTGAAAGAAGTAAAAAAAAAAAAATCACTGGATCCATCCGCATTTGGATGCCTTTTTATAAAAGAGTATGGTCGGAGTTTTTAAGACTCAGGATAGAAATGAAACGCTCCCCGGATAGATAAACAAAAAAGAATTCAATAATTTTTGAATGATTGATTCTTAATGCGTTCTTCTATGTATATAGCAGATTCGTTATTTGATGGGCGGATAGCGGGAATCGAACCCGCGTCATCTCCTTGGCAAGGAGATATTTTACCATTCAACTATATCCGCATAATCTGTTACTGTATTCTACACCGCATCACATACTCAATGTGTAGTGATTTTACAGATTTGACATATCTAGTTTATTAATCAGAACCCGACCGAAATAGCTTTTTCACGGGCGAGAGGACCCACCCCCTCGAAACAGATCGAAACAGAATATCTATTCCCTAGCTTCTTTCTACAAAGAAAGATCTTCTTGATTTTACATCTCCACTCGTAACAGTAAATTACGAGAAGAGGAGCCGAAACATCGGATTATTGAGAAATAAAGGAGTTGGGTATACCTACTGAGGAAACTAATCCGATCCATAATGAAGCCCCTGAAAAGACAATATTTTTATTGCTGGACCAACCGCCGGGGGAAGCGAACGCTACAGGGACGCCAACAACTAGTAGGAATGAGGTAGCAATTAATGTGAATAAAGCCAATTGGAAAGCGATTGTCATTATCATAATTCTGATTCCCTCCATATAAATATAAGGAATTGGTTATTTGTACCATCCAATCCGCATCCGGTGAGATTTTCACTGTACCAGGTATTTGAGGGGGAATCAAAGCCCTTCTGGTACTCTAGAGTCTAATGTCACTGAATCTATCAATGATTCGTTGAATGGAAGTGAAAATCTCTCCATTCGGGATGATCATCCACAGCAACTCCACGATCAATCTTATGAGATTCCTCCCACTCTATATCTTTCACAGTAGAGATAGATCTTGATACAATGCATATGTCTTGAGATTGATTAGATTCCCATTTCACCTAAACTAGAGGATTAATCCTTTGATTATTGAGTAAGGAGTCTGTCTCTGCAGGAGAGATGGTCGAGTGGTTTATGGCTCCAGTCTTGAAAACTGGCATGGTGTCGAAACGCCATCGAGGGTTCGAATCCCTCTCTCTCCTACTATTGGCTTAGTATCAAATATTCAGGGACAAAAGATGAGAGGTATAAATGGTCTAAAAAAAAAAAATTATTCCTTAAAAGAATCATCCGATAGTATCTAGTATCCTTCAGGTACCCAGCGATAACTTTTTTTTTTTTTGCCTTAGTAACAAATAACCTTCCATCTACTAAAGTGAGCAGTCTAAAAATAGTTTTATTCTGGGATTCGGCTGTGGCTGGGACCCGCATCAGTATCTCTCAAGGTTCGAGGGATCGTAGCGTATGCACAAAATGGAATACCAACTAAATACAGTTTAGACTGACGCTAGTCCCATCGGCTGATTCGCCGGAAAAATAAAATGAGGTTGTCTCAATCTGAATAATCCACCTAGTCGTGGGGTGAGTCCGCGCATTACCGTATGCGACTCAGGGGGATCCAAAATGATCCTTGGGTTTACCTATTCTCACCAGCATGCCCCCTCTACCACCCCAAAATGGGGTATTCCGCGGGAGTATTTCTAAACGTTTAAAAAAAGAGGCGTGGCTACCTTCTGGTTCGTGGTTCTTCATAAACTATTGTTTCGGAAGAATAGACAATAATTACTAGGTCAGTTTCTACCTCGTTTATAAGAAGATCTAAGAGCTACTTGCACCGACGAACTAACTAAGACTCGCTTGGCATCTATCTATCTATCTAAATAGATAGATAGATAAATAGGAATCTACCTCGATGCGGTGAATCCAGGGACGTACATCCATCTAGCAGCTACTAACCTACTAGTAAGGAAATAATTCTTTGCTTATTCTTTTTCTATCATCACCTCAACGGTTCTTACCCAATTTTTAATTTTCAATTAAGGGGTGTCATAGAAAGAACGGGTTCGGTATCACGGTCAATTCCTTTTTCAAACCCGGCTGCAGCTGCACGAGCCCTTCCTGCATGCCATAGGTGGCCCACGAAGAAAAAGAATCCGAGAACAAAATGAGAAGTCGCCAACCAACTCCGAGGAGAGACATAGTTCACGGCATTGATCTCGGTAGCTACTCCACCCACGGAGTTTAAAGAACCCAAGGGCGCATGAGTCATATACTCTGCGGATCGTCGCTCCTGCCACGGTTGTATATCTCTCTTTAGCTTACTAAGATCCAAACCATTAGGACCTCTTAAGGGTTCCAACCAAGGAGCACGAAGGTCCCAGAAACGCATGGTTTCGCCTCCAAATATGATTTCTCCCGTGGGGGAACGCATCAGATATTTACCCAACCCGGTAGGTCCCTGAGCAGAACCTATGTTGGCACCGAGACGTTGGTCCCTGACAAGAAAGGTAAAAGCTTGAGCCTGAGAAGCTTCTGGGCCAGTGGGACCATAAAATTCACTAGGATATGCTGTGTTGTTGAACCAGACGAAGCAACAAGCGGTGAAACCGAAGATGGCAAGAGCTCCTAAACTGTAGGACGAATAAGCTTCTCCGGACCATACGAAAGCACGCCGAGCCCAAGCAAATGGTTTTGTTAATATGTGCCAGATTCCCCCAAAAATACAAATAGAGCCCAACCAGACATGTCCCCCAATAATATCTTCTAGATTATCTACACTTACAATCCAGCCTTCTCCACCAAAGGGGGATTTTAGTAGATAACCAAAGATAACGTTCGGACTTAGGGTGAGATTTGTAATCTTTCTTACATCCCCGCCTCCAGGTGCCCATGTATCGTATAAACCTCCAAAATACAGTGCTTTGAACACTAAGAGGAAGGCACCGACGCCTAATAGTATTAAATGGATACCTAGAATTGTAGTCATCTTATTTTTATCTTTCCATATATAGCCAAAGAATGGAAAGGATTCTTCCAAAGTTTCGGGCCCAATCAGAGCATGATAGATGCCCCCAAACCCTAGAACTGCGGAGGAGATCAAATGAAGTACTCCGGAAACAAAATATGGGAAAGTATCGGTGACTTCCCCCCCGGGACCTACTCCCCAACCCAGGGTAGCTAGGTGAGGAAGTAAGATTAAACCTTGTTCATACATAGGCTTTTCTGAAACAAAATGAGCCACTTCAAATAGATTCATAGCTCCGGCCCAAAATACAATCAAACCAGCATGAGCCACGTGGGCACCAAGTAATTTACCAGACAGATTAATGAGTCGAGCGTTACCGGCCCACCAAGCGAAACCTGTGGTTTCCTGATCGCGACCACCCAGAGAGAGGGTTCCATTAAAGAGCGTTTCCACGGGGTAAGACCTCCTCGGGAAATACAAGGTTTTCGTGAGGCTGATCCTGAGCTGCCATCCAAGCGCGAATACCTTCGTTTAATAGGATGTTCTTTGTGTAAAAAGTCTCAAACTCAGGATCTTCTGCTGCACGAATTTCTTGGGAAACAAAGTCGTACGCGCGTAGATTCAGGGCGAGACCAACTACTCCAATAGCACTCATCCATAAACCGGTCACTGGCACGAATAACGTGAAAAAGTGTAACCAACGTTTGTTGGAGAAAGCGACACCAAATATTTGGGACCAGAAACGATTAGCAGTTACCATTGAATGAGTCTCTTCGGATTGAGTTGGGTTAAACGCGCGGAATGTGTTCGCACCATCACCATCTTCAAATAGAGTGTTTTCCACTGTAGCACCATGAATGGCACATAAAAGGGCAGCACCAAGAACGCCTGCAACCCCCATCATATGGAACGGGTTTAACGTCCAATTATGAAAACCTTGAAAAAAGAGAATGAATCGAAAGATAGCTGCTACACCGAAACTGGGTGCGAAGAACCGACCGGATTGCCCCAAGGGATAAATCAAGAATACAGAGACAAAAACGGCAATAGGAGCGGAGAACGCTATTGCGTTGTAGGGACGTAATTGTACAGACCTAGCAAGTTCGAATTGACGTAACATGAAACCTATCAGAGCAAAGGAGCCATGAAGAGCAACGAAGGTCCATAGGCCTCCTAATTGGCACCAACGGGTGAAATCTCCTTGTGCTTCGGGACCCCATAACAGAAGCAAGGAGTGCGCTAAACTATTAGCAGGAGTTGAAACTGCTGCAGTCAAGAAGTTACAACCCTCCAAGTAGGAACTAGCTAATCCATGAGTATACCATGAGGTGACGAAGGTTGTACCGGTGAACCAACCACCTAAAGCAAAGTAAGCGGTGGGAAAGAGTAATAGACCGGACCAGCCTACGAAAACAAAACGATCTCTTCTTAGCCAATCGTCCATACTATCAAATAAATCTTTCGGCTCCTTGGAAGATTTTCCAATGGCAATGGTCATAGTTATTCCCTCACTCAGCTCCTCGAACCATTTCTGGGTTCCCTTCTTTCTCCTATGAAGTAGTATAGTTACGGTACTTTGCAGAAGATTGAACCATCACATCGTCGTCCCTTCTGAAAAATCGTTCACCGAAACAGCATACTCCCGGCAGGGCAGTTATTGCACGAGAATGATACTGATAGATTTTAGTAGGAGTCTTTCGCTTTTTCTCTTCCTTCTTGTTTTTGATTCCACTATTTATCACTCTTTTTATCTTACCTTTCTCTCTCTTTTTCTTTTCCTTCCTCTCTAGTTTTTTGTCCGTGTTTCTCCTTACTATTCTTCCTTTTTTTCTTTTTCATCTAATTTTACGTTTTTAATCGTCTCTTCTTTTTCAATCTATCAATATCGACTTAGGCCCGAGACAATATGGTTTGTTACGTTATTCCTCAGAAAGTGGGTAAACCTTTCTTTTCTTCCGAGATTTTGTCAACCCTTCTGCCGTATTAACGGACCCTACTTTGGGATGGAGTCCCAAAGATATTATTTTTTTTTTTCGTCAAACAATCATTGACATCTATTAGATCTTCCCCCGCAGTGCCAGTATCTTCTTCCAACTTTTTTTCTTTCTCATCCGTTTTTTACTGGTAAAAGAAGAGAGAGAAAAGGGTTCGAAAAAAAAAAGATCAAATAAGAAATTTGTCTCTTATAATCCGTGAAAGGGTTAGTAGTATAGATAGTATACGCATGTCTATAGATCCATCTGATCTGTATTTTTATGGTACTCATCTATACTTTAGGAACATCCCAATAATTATTTTACCAATCTCCACTAAAAATTGAAAGCTTTCTAGTCCCGAATCGTGCGAATGAGTAGTGGCATACTTCGACCTAGCTTCGAATAGAAAAGGTGTTTAAAATATCGACATTGAGCGAACAGTTTATACCCCTGCTTCGAGTTCCCAAAAAAATAAATTTTGATTATATGAGGAATATAAAAAACAGGAGTCTTAATAAATTAAGAGAGTTGAAGAATTCTTCAATGACTCAATAACTGGAAATTATCTATACAGAAAAAAGGATTATCCAATATTTTTTTTTTTTTTTTTTTAACTGAATAGAAATATATTGATACTGAGAATTCATATCTAATTCCCACGCTAGGGATAACTAAATAATTATTAATATTAGGAATTATATTCATTTGATTCTTCGGTATCGTGGGTAACGATACATTTCCGATTAGGAATCAGGGTGAGACAAACAATTCAACTGAAGAATTTATTTTGAAGAGAGCTAGCCTCGTACCAATTCTAGGATTATCCATTAAATGAATCTTTTTCTCCTTTTTTTTGTTCTTCCCCCTCAATCTATCAATAATCTTGTCGATTCGATTCAGGTTCAATTAAATAGTAAATAGGAAAATTGATAGATTCTGATTTGACGGGCGTCTGAAGGAATATCATCATTCCACCCTTTTTTTTCATTCGAAAAAAAAAAAGCTGTTTAAACGCCAGTATCCTCATCATTTCCTGAAAATGAAAGAGACAATACTAATACTGTTCTTTCGCACGCAGATCTTACTGACCCAGGTGCTTCTGTTAAAGAGAGACAGCTCGAGTTTGATGCTTCGTACAACTATTTGATCAGCCCCTTATCGGATTTGAACCGACGACTTACGCCTTACCATGGCGGTACTCTACCACTGAGTTAAAAGGGCCTACCAATTGAATGGTATAATTGGGGGAAATTCTACGTGGCATACAAAAACAAAACTATTTTGTTTGCTCCGTTTTTTCTTCTTTCCAGATACTAGAACTTGGTAAAAGAAAATGTTGATCTGAGACGAAGCAAACGATAGTTGTGTTGATAATTCAATTTTATACCCTCTTTTCTATTTTTCTCTCTAACCAATAATGGGTAGAAAGAGTAAAAAAAGGTTGAAAGACTATTTTTGTCGTGTGATGTGAAATAACCATAACCTAGGAAATATCGGAAATACTCAAATTTATCCGGTCTAGACTCGTAGAGTCTTGGGTTTGATTCGTCACTGGGACACGAGAGATAAAATGAGATTACGGTAAGCTCGATAGGGAAGGGTGGCCTATCGCCCTATTAGATAGAGAATTAGCGGGTTCCTTTGCGGAGACAGGATTTGAACCCGTGACCTCAAGGTTATGAGCCTTGCGAGCTACCAAGCTGCTCTACCCCGCGTAGTTGATGCCTTCAATGTAATTATTATACATTCCTTAAATAATTACATTGAACATGAGGAAAAACTGTTAATCTATAAATATCTGTTCTTCTTTTTTATTAATTGAATAATACTTTTTTTCACCAACTTGATTTTATTACTCCAGGTAGCAAACAAGTGTGTGCCATTTCGCGAAGTACGTGTCTAGATAAACCAGAATCTCGGTAATTGGATCTGGGTCGTCCGGTTAGGGAGCATCGTTTACGGAGACGGGCGGGTGCACTGTTACGCGGTAGAGATTGTAATCCTTTGGAAATCTTTATCTTTTCCTGGATTGATGAACTCTTTCTGATCTGTTGTTTCAAAGATTGACGAATGAGATCATATTCTTTCACCAATTTTTCTTTTTTCTTCTCCTTCTCAATGAGACTCTTCTTTGCCATAATTCACAGGTCAGCAGGGTTGGAATACTATTCTAAAATGGATCGTATCTGAATCAAAGTTCTTAATTTATCAGTTAATATAAAGAAATAAATCAATTTATTATTTCTTTATATTAACTGAGCCCTGAATAGTTGGTCTTGCGATTGGCTCAGATGTAGGGGTTAGTGGGGGTGAGCCCGACGCATAGACACTTTGCTAGTCGAAACAGAGAGAGATAGAGTTATCCAAATTTACCTGATGTAGATGCTATTAGAAAAGCTGCGTAGGTAAATATGTAACCTACAGAGAAGTGGGCTAGTCCCACTAATCGTGCTTGAACAATAGAAAGAGCAACTGGTTTATCTTTCCAACGTATCACATTTGCCAAGGGTGTACGCTCGTGGGCCCAAGCTAGAGTTTCAATGAGTTCTTGCCAGTAGCCACGCCAGGAAATGAGAAACATAAATCCAGTGGCCCACACCAGATGTCCAAATAAGAACATCCATGCCCATACAGATAAACTGTTCATACCGAATGGATTGTAGCCATTAATAAGTTGCGAAGAGTTCAACCGTAAGTAATCCCTCAACCATCCCATCAAATAAGTAGAGGATTCATTAAATTGAGCAACATTACCTTGCCACAGGGTGATATGTTTCCAGTGCCAATAGAAAGTGACCCATCCAATGGTGTTCAGCATCCAGAAAACTGCTAAATAAAAGGCGTCCCAAGCTGAAATGTCGCAGGTACCACCTCTACCTGGACCGTCGCAAGGGAAACTGTAACCAAATTCTTTCTTATCTGGCATCAACTTGGACCCTCGCGCGTCTAACGCACCTTTCACTAAAATCAGTGTAGTTGTGTGTAGACCCAAAGCAATAGCATGGTGAACTAGAAAATCTCCGGGTCCAATCGTTAGAAATAATGAGTTACTATTGTTATTAACAGCATCCAACCAACCGGGTAACCATAATCCCCGACCGGCATTAATTGCTGGACTATCTGTTGAGGATAGAAGTACGTCGAAACCATACAAAGCTTTACCGTGAGCAGATTGGATCCATTGAGCAAATACAGGTTCAATAAGAATCTGCTTCTCCGGAGTTCCGAAGGCTAGCATTACATCGTTATGAACGTAAAGACCTAGAGTGTGGAACCCTAGGAATAAACTAGCCCAACTTAAATGGGCTATTATTGCTTCTTTATGTTCCAACATTCTTGCTAAGACGTTATCCTTATTTTGTACCGGATCGTAATCTCTAATAAAGAATATAGCCCCATGTGCAAAGGCTCCTGTCATAATAAACCCGGCAATATATTGGTGATGGGTGTATAGTGCGGCTTGGGTCGTATAATCTTGCGCTATAAAAGCATAAGCAGGTAAGGAATACATATGTTGCGCAACTAGGGAAGTGGTGACTCCTAAAGCGGCTAAAGCGAGTCCTAGTTGAAAATGGAGGGAGTTATTGACCGTATCATAAAGTCCCTTGTGTCCGCGCCCCAACCTGCCGCCTGGAGGAATATGAGCCTCCAAAATCTCTTTCATACTATGTCCAATACCAGAGTTAGTCCTGTACGTGTGACCAGCAATAATAAACACAGCTGCAATTGCCAAATGATGATGAGCAATATCAGTTAGCCATAAACTTTGAGTTTGTGGATGAAATCCCCCCAGAAAAGTTGAAATAGCCGTTCCTGCTCCTTGGGCACTATTAAACAAGTGGTTACTAGAGTCAGGATCCTGTGCGTAAACACTCCACTGACCCGAGAAAAAGGGTCCCAAGCCTTGAGGATGGGGGGTTGCGGTTAATAGATTATCCCATCTCACATGTCCACCCCTAGATTCGGGGATGGCTACATGGATCAAATGTCCTGTCCAAGCTAAAGAACTCACTCCGAAGAGTCCTGAAAGATGGTGGTTGAGCCGAGATTCAGCATTTTTGAACCAAGAAATGCCCGGTTTCCATTTCGGTTGTAGGTGTAACCAGCCAGCCAATAAGAACGAAGCGGAAACGGCTAGCAAAAAGATAGCTCCAGTATAGAGATCTTGGTTGTTACGTAAACCAATGGTGTACCACCATTGATATACACCAGAATAAGCAATATTCACTGGACCCGGAGCCCCCCCCCGAGTATAAGCTTCGACAGCTGGCTGACCGAAATGAGGATCCCAAATTGCATGAGCAATTGGTCTCACATGTAATGGGTCCCTCACCCATGCCTCGAAGTTACCCTGCCGAGCCACATGGAATAAATTCCCAGAGGTCCAGAGAAAAATTATAGCTAATTGACCGGAATGAGAAGCAAATATTTTTTGATAGAGACGCTCCTCGGTAGTATCGTCATGACTCTCAAAGTCATGCGCAGTGGCTATACCGAACCAGATACGACGAGTAGTTGGGTCTTGGGATAGACCCTGGCTGAACTTTGGAAATCTTGATGCCGTAATGTTTCTCAAATCCTCCTAGCCATTATCCCACTGCAATGATTCTCGCTAGGAAGAACGCCCATGTTGTGGCGATTCCACCCAGAAGGTAATGAGCTACTCCTACGGCACGTCCCTGTATGATACTCAGAGCCCTAGGTTGGGTAACAGGAGCAACTTTCAGCTTATTATGAGCCCAAACAATAGATTCAATGAGTTCTTGCCAGTATCCGCGACCACTGAATAGGAACATTAGGCTGAAAGCCCAAACAAAATGAGCCCCCAAGAATAGAAGACCATATGCGGATAACGAGGAACCATATGATTGAATGACTTGGGAAGCTTGTGCCCACAAGAAGTCACGCAGCCATCCATTAATAGTAGTTGAGCTCTGCGCAAAATTTCCCCCAGTAATATGGCTCACCGCTCCCTGTTCACTTATACTACCCCGTACATCGGATTGCATCTTCCAACTGAAGTGAAAAATAACTACTGAGATGGAATTGTACATCCAGAACAACCCTAAGAAAACGTGATCCCAAGCAGATACCTGACAGGTACCTCCTCTACCTGGACCGTCGCAAGGAAAACGAAAACCAAGATTTGCTTTATCAGGTATTAGGCGGGAGCTGCGTGCAAACAGAACACCTTTCAGTGAGATTAATACAGTAACATGAATTGTAAATGCATGAATATGGTGTACCAAGAAATCTGCAGTACCTAATGGAATTGGTGCTAAAGCAACTTTGCCAGCTACTGCTACTAAATCGCTACCCCCCCAGGTTAAGCTAGTACCTGCCGCTGCATTAGGTGCTGTTGAACCAGGAGCGGAAGCATGAGTATTTTGCACCCACTGAGCAAATATGGGTTGTAACTGAATAGCGGTATCTGAAAACATATCTTGGGGACGTCCCAAAGCACTCATAGTATCGTTATGAATGTATAGGCCGAAACTATGGAAACCTAGAAAGATGCAGACCCAGTTAAGATGTGAAATTATTGCATCACGATGCCGAATGACACGATCTAACAGATTGTTATATTGAGTAGTCGGATCATAATCCCTTACCATAAAAATAGCTGCGTGTGCAGCCGCGCCAACTACTAAGAAACCCCCGATCCACATGTGATGTGTAAACAAGGAAAGTTGTGTAGCATAATCGGTGGCTAAGTACGGATAAGGTGGCATAGCGTACATGTGATGGGCAACTATAATTGTTAAAGAGCCTAGCAGGGCAAGATTAATAGATAATTGAGCATGCCACGAAGTGGTTAAAATTTCATAAAGACCCTTGTGACCCTCACCAGTGAAGGGGCCTTTATGAGCTTCCAAAATCTCTTTCGTACTGTGTCCAATACCCCAATTGGTTCTATACATATGACCAGCTACCAAGAAAAGAACTGCAATGGCTAGATGGTGATGTGCGGTATCGGTCAGCCACAATCCCCCAGTAACTGGATTCAATCCCCCGCGGAAGGTTAAAAAATCTGAGTATTCTGACCAGTCAAGAGTGAAAAATGGGATTAATCCTTTTGTAAAACTAGGATACGTTTGAGCCAAAAGATCACGATTAAGAATAGATTCATGAGGAAGGGGTATTTCTTTGGGGTCAACTCCCGCATCTAATAGTTGGTTAATCGGTAGCGAAACGTGTATCTGATGTCCCGCCCACCCTAGAGAACCCAACCCCAAGAGACCTGCTAGATGGTGATTCAGCATGGATTCTACATTTTGGAACCAGGCCAATTTTGGAGCAGCCTTGTGGTAATGAAACCAACCAGCAAAGAACATTAATCCCGCAAAGATTAAAGCACCGATTGCTGTGCAATAGAGCTGTAACTCATTAGTTATTCCGGAAGCTCGCCAAAGTTGAAAGAATCCGGACGTTATCTGTACTCCTTGAAATCCCCCGCCCACATCCCCATTAAGTATCTCTTGACCCACTATTGGCCAAACCACCTGAGCGCTAGGCTTAACGTGAGTAGGGTCATTTAGCCATGCCTCGTAATTGGAGAAACGAGCCCCGTGAAAATACATACCGCTCAACCGGATGAAAATAATAGCTAGTTGACCAAAATGAGCGCTAAATATTTTACGGGATATATCCTCTGAATCATTGGTATGACTATCAAAATCATGAGCATCAGCATGTAGATTCCAAATCCATGTGGTGGTACTAGGACCCTTAGCCAAATTTCTCGAGAAATGTCCAGGTTGAGCCCATTTCTCGAAAGAGGTTTTCACGGGATCCTTTTCCACCATAATCTTGACTTCTGGTTCTGGTGAACGAATAGTCATCGAGACTCTCCTCTCTTCGGACGAGGGATAACAACAACCTACCAACAGAGGATACAAAACTTCTAAGAACTAGAATTTTTACTACTAACTAGTAAAGTATTCTTTTTCCCCTTGAGTTTGGAACTGGAGCAGCTGCGATAGAAGAGTTATGCGGGGCAGGCATTTAATCTTATTATTACACAACCTACTAGTGCCCGATGGACTTTGCAATATCGATCATTCGTTCGGTAGTAGAGAATAAGCGAAGTGTGACTGGGTGGGGGGTTGGGTAAGCAAGAAAATTTTTTCATGTATGTCGCTTCACTCACTAAGGAAAAAAGAACGTCCTGTAATTTTTAACCGATTCTGTGCTTCAATGTAATTACTGGGGGAAGGTGCTATTGCTTGTTTCCAATACTCAGCAGCTTGATCGAACCAAGCTTCTGAAATCTCTGAGTCTCCTTGTTGAATGGCCTGCTCCCCTCGGTCAGGATGGATAGATTATTCCACGATCTCCTCCCTTAGAACCGAACTTGAGAGTTTCCTACCTCATACGGCTCGAATGATTACTCATTAGCCTCTTGTCTGTCCAATCAAGAGATAGAAGAAAGGGTTACTCCTGATTTGTGAAGGGACTAAGAATAGTCACTGATAGGGGTTTCTAATTTCATTCCTCTCGAATAGAATCTTTTCCATACTCCTAGTTAAGAAAAAAAACTAATAATCTTTCTTTTTTTTTTTTCTCAAAGCTAACTATCCTATTCTTAATACGGATCCATTTAGATAGATTCTTCCTTTGGGATTTGATGCTACACCGTGGTTCGCTATTTCTTTTTCCCCAATCAACTCTGCTACAGAGCTAAATTGTATAACTTTTTGGGTGGACCAATCTCATCGTATCGACCCAGATTTTCAATGATGAATCTTTACGGTGCTATATCCTTCGATTCAGTCAATTATCCATGGGATAGTTAGGCTATCTTCCTCTCTCAAACCTGGGTTGCTTCAGGGAGGGGGGGGGTACTGGATTCCACAGCTTGTGACAACTTTTGTTCGGAAGTATGCTTGTGGGAAGCCTTTTTCTTTGGTTGAATAGTTAGTTACAAACTAAAAGATCCTAAAGTGTAGATAATCGCACGTGGTGACGGATCACAGCCATATTATTAAGAGCTTGTGGCAGAAAAGAATTCCGCTCCAATGCTTGAAAATAGTATTCCAAAGCTTTCGCATGTTTCCCATTACTAGTATGAGTAAGACCTATATTATAAAGTATGTAACTCCGATCGTAAGAATCAATCTCTAAACGCATAGCTTTGTAGTAATTTTATGAAGCTTCTGCATATTCTCCTTCAGATTGGGCTGACATCCGTTACGGTTGCTAATGCAAATAGGCTCCGCTCCAAAACCGTACGTGAGATTCCCATCTCATACGGCTCCTCCCGCTTGATGCACGGAGGGAAAATAGTATTTGGAATAGTCTAATTATTCCTACCCCTAACCTAGTTAAGCGGGGGCTAGTGTCTCCTGAAACTAATGTCTAACCATCCTTCTTGCAAAGAGTTTTTTATTGAGATAATTACTATAATATGATACTATCAATAAACTCTTTGACAATTTCTTCGTTCCCAACGCTTTGTGTTTTGAGGGGATTACTCACCTCGACAATCTTCGATGATTCTAAGGGCATCCAAAACACAAACGGGATGGCTGTTTGTTGTCCCAATCACTATCGATAGTTGCCACGATTTGAGAATTGTCGGAAAGGTCTTATACGTGGCGAAACTGGAATTTAACGAAGCCTTTGGATTGTCGATTCCTACACGTGGCGCCCCCCCCCCCTCCCATGCTTACCCATGAACCCATTCATCACATATTATTTCATAGGTTTAACCTTTTGCTTGATACCAAGATCCGTCGGGAATTGGAGCTGTAGCATCCAAGGCTGCATCAATCGTGGATGCGCGACCGAAGGACTTGTTTCCCAATCAAAACACACCTTCACCAAATGTGGGTCTATTGAGACTGGAACCTTCTCAATTCATTCTGAATAGGTCCGAATTGTTTCCCCTCTCGAATCGCACCATCCCTATAATAAGTAAAAGCTTCCCTTTCTCTTTTAGTGGTCGGTAGAATTTGTAACAAAATATCTGCTAGAATTGTGAAAGTTTTGTCAATAAAATTGTCATTTCTCTGAGATCTAGGCATAATCAATTCTAATTTTTTTGTTTTTTTTTTTTTTTCTCTATCACATTCCACTTATTATTATATTAATCAAGGTTACAAAAAAAAAACAAAAAGAGTAATAAAGCGATAAGGCACGTTGTATATCTCTCTAATGTTTATGTACTTCATTTTTTTTTTTTAGAGATAGAAAAAGCGTCCAGGCTCGTAAGAAACCGATGAACAACTTGGGCCTATTCCTACAACGATACCTATCCCATATTGTCCCATCAAAATCTACTCATTTAAAGGGATCGAGGATGTATGAAAATATATTTTAGAATGACTAAAGATATATATGTCGAATCTCGTTCTTTTTTTTTATCTCAACCTTGAGCATTAATCCTCGTTTTTAATACCTGGTGAATCCTAAACTTATATTTCAAAAATTATTTCTTTCTAATTATCATTGACCACTAACTTGTCATTTTGCTACCTAAATGTCTAAAATATGTCAGAGCATTTGGGGAATCAAATCCTACAGGAAGGGTGACCGAGCGGTTTAAGGTGTAGCACCGGAAATGCTAAGTAGACTTTTGTTTACCGAGGGTTCGAATCCCTCTCCTTCCTCTCCATATTTTTATCTATTTGTGTCTCCCTCTTTTTTTTTTTCAATTACAATATCTTGGTAAGTTGCTAATTCATCAGAAATCTGAGATTAGTCTGGAGTAATAGTTTCGACTAATACCGAAGGAACACTTGATAACGGTAAGGGATCCTAACAGTCTATTGATAATCTATTGGTAATAGAATTATTTATTGTTTGAAATCACCCGTATTGGTGGCTCGGAATATTGTATGGTGCGTCGATTTAACCTTTTTGAAACTAGAAGATTCTAAAGTACAACATTGGGGGTTGGTTTCTGCTAAAAGAAATGAATCAGATGTACCGGAAAAATCCCTTTAACTTTTTAGTTATCTACTTGTTATTTTGATTAGACTACCTAAGAATCCTTGTAACAAGGATTCTCAAATTATTCTATTAATTTCTTGAATTCTTAAATAAATCAGAAATCACTTAGGGTTAAGCTTTGCGAGAATAATACTCGACAACTAACAATTCATTGATATTCAAATCGATAGATTCCCGATTGGCAATCCGATTCACCAACCCCTTTGGTCTGTTGCCTTCCAATAGAGAAAAAGTTAAATGATCCGGTATTTCGTCCCCTCGAGAAGACTCATTAATGCCACTCCTCAGCCCATTATAGGAAGTTGGTCGATTCCGAACAGTAATAATATCTTTCGGTTTACAACGGTAGCTTGGTACATCCACAATGCGGTCGTTCACTAAGATGTGTCTATGATTAACTAATTGTCTAGCTGCAGGAATAGTGGAAGTCATACCTGAATGAAAAATAATATTATCTAAACGCATTTCAAGTAATTGCAACGGTACCTGGCCTGTCGAACCCTTAGTTTTTCTAGCAATACGAACATATCTAAGTAATTAGCGTTCTGTTAATCCATAATTAAAACGTAATCTCTGTTTGGCCTCCAAACGCACGCAGAATTGAGAAATTTTTCTCGAAGCAGATTGATCAGCAGCAATTCGAGTTTCTCCTGGATTGGATGTTTTCCCTGTAAGCCCTGGTAAATTCTTTAGACGACGTATCACTTTCAGACGAGGTCCTCGGTAGCGAGACGTAAAAACTCCTTTTCTGTAAACGTTTCATAAGTGAAAATAAAATTTTCGGGGATTGGTTTGAAAATACTATTTATGAAGTAATACTCAATCAATTTCATTAACTATTATTGTTTGTGACAATCATAACATATGATTGAGAACTCACAAATACTCAAGTTGTTATCAACTCTTGAAAAGAAGAAGGGGGGCGTGATAAACAAACAATCAATATTGAGCCATAATTCGTATCGAACGAAAACCCTGTAGCATACCCATTCATATAAATAATTGGAGCAGAAATAAAAATTGAATAGATTGGGATATTATATTGCCCCAATTGGTACATTCATGTATAATTCTGATGTCTGATAGGTTAGCAAGGTGTGACCGACAGGCGGAATCTAATTAGATTCCCTTACTAAACAAGTATCTATTCTTTCTAGATCAACGAAATTATGGTTATCTTTTCTTATTTTAGTCAGAAAAGAAAAAGGCTCGAAGATGTAAGGAAGTAGGATATTCCGACGCATAGTCAAAGCATATGTTTTTCCCCCATGAGACTTAATAGACTCATAGAGGGGTTATGACTCGGGTGGAATAGAAGACATGGTAGTAGATAGCATACTGAGAGATTCTCGTCAATTCTATATTTGTTGTTTCAGTTTGTTGGGGCCCAAGGGGGGGGGGATATGGCGGAATGGTAGACGCTGCGGACTCAATCAGATTGAGCCTAGGTATGGAAACGTACTGAGTGACAGCTCCCAGATTCAGGGGAACCTAGGATTATTTCGCGGGCAATCCTGAGCCAAATCTCATTTCATCTATCTAAATTTTAGATGACGAAGCGAGATAGGTACAGAGACTCGACGGGGGCTATTCCAACGAACAACCTATTAATTCTTATTTCTACAGTAACTAAATATTTAACTACCCCATATGGGTGATTGATGGGTGATTGAACGAGATGAAATACAGGAATATGAAACGAAGAAGTGAAAAAAAAAAAAAAGCTTTTCTAGTTAGATAAGGATCGAGCGCGACCCCTGTTTCGATCTAGAGTCGACATTCGTTCGCAGAATCACGCCAATATTTGAATCTATAGTATATAAAAGATAGAGTCTATTCCTACTAATTTTCATATTCCTTTTCTACCTGTTACAGTGCCTGTCTCCCGTTGTATTTTAATGAATACTCCTTGACAAGTAGTAGCTAATAATGTTTTCGTGGATAAAGATAGAGTCCCATTCTACACGGTTAGTGTAAGTAGCAATGCAAATTGTGGTAGAAAGAAAATCCGTTGGTCTTTATAGGACCGTGAGGGTTCAAGTCCCTCTATCCCCAACAGAACAGGGTAGAATTGCCAATCTATAGATAGATTGTTCGGGTTCATATGGTTATCTCACCCCCTCCAAACTATTGAGGGGAGTAGTAAATCTTAGATCTTTGATTCAGAGCTCGATAAATTTAGCTTAATACCCTGTTCTTTCGACTTTAACCTTTTATTTGAGTATGGATCACAAATGAACCACTGAGCAAGCCTAAAAGACTTTTTGAGTGGTTCATTTGAAAACTATAGGAAATATTAAACAAACGACTATTTTTTTTTTTTTACCGAGGCTATTGGTTTGATTGAGCAGAGATAGATCGAATAAAAAAGATATCTGCCTCATTTGGATTTGAGGCATCTCCGTAGAGACGTTGGCCGGGATAGCTCAGTCGGTAGAGCAGAGGACTGAAAATCCTCGTGTCACCAGTTCAAGTCTGGTTCCTGGCAGATAAATAAAAGAAAAAGAATAGTCTGATCCGATAACACGAAAGAGATTCTTCTATGAAGAGACTTTTAAAATATGAAATGGACGAGGGACCAGATGCAGAAGTATCTTGAAAAATCGACGGATCATTCGGGCTTCGCTCAGTAAACATTCCTAATAAGAATCAAATGGAAATGATGAACAGGAGGATGATTCTTTAACGAAGACTAAGGCCCTTCCGTTTCTACGCAACCTGATAGGCATCCTGTAACTCATAAAAGTTGGGTACGACATAATCTTTACGCAAAGGCCATCCGATCCAACTCTCGGGCATCAATATACGCTTAAGGTGTGGATGACCCTGATGACTGATTCCCAACATATCAAAAGATTCCCGTTCCTGGAAGTCGGAACTTTTCCAAACCCAATAAACCGATGGGATCCTGGGGTTCTCTCTGGGAACGAAGATCTTTATACATACTTCTTCCGGTTGATCTGCCTCATCTTGCACCTGCGTGAGATGATACACGCTCACTAAGGGTCCTCCCGGTGCCGCATCATAAGCACATTGGGAACGCAGATAATTGAAACCACACACGTATGGAGCAACAGCTACAGACAGCCACTCCTCTGCTTTGACCTGCAAGGTCTCGACACCCCTATAATCATAACCTAAAGGTCTGTGGGCGAACCTGTGCCTAGTCGACCAAGCAGATAATCGACCCTGCGCCTCGATATTGAACTCATATCTATCAATAGTATTCATATTGGTTAATACCTTTTTTTCTTTCTACTTCTAAACTAGATTTACTCATCGGTTTTTGATATTGATTCTTCAAACTTAGATTTAAGCTTCTCTGAACCTCCCAAAAAACTATTTAACAAGGATTTTGTGCGCTGATTAGCTATTTGTTGATTATATTCCTCAGTATGAATACTGGGTACGAAATGAAGTCGGTGATTCAGACTGAAATATTTCTTTCGAGTGTGACGATAAGTTTGACCCTTATAGTTTTCCCGAGCCATTTTCTTGCGAAGTTTCGTCACAGCATCAATAATAGCTTCAGGCTTGGGTGGGCAACCCGGTAAATAAAGGTCCACGGGAATTAATTTGTCTACCCCGCGAACGGTACTGTAGGAATCTGTACTAAACATGCCTCCTGTAATGGTGCAAGCTCCCATAGCAATTACATATTTTGGTTCGGGCATTTGTTCGTATAGTCTTACCAGGGACGGGGCCATTTTCATAGTTATCGTACCGGCTGTCACAATAAGGTCCGCCTGTCTAGGACTGGATCTGGGTACTAAACCATATCGGTCGAAGTCAAATCGTGAACCGATTAGAGAGGCGAATTCGATGAAGCAGCAGCTAGTGCCATATAGGAGTGGCCATAAACTAGACAGTCTTGACCAATTGGAAAAATCATTAATGTTAGCTAAAAGAATTGAATTCGACGCGCCCCGATCGGGGAACATAGACTCTATTGAATTGATAAAAATATTTTCGCGAGGGTCAACTCTGCTTTTGCTTTTCTCACTAGAATATTCGGGACTTGAGACCATTCCAATGCTCCTTTTCTCCATGCATGAACCGAACCAACAATTAATATAAGTATAAGGATGATCACTTCAATGAAGGCGAATAGACCCAATTCCCTGAAACCTATAGCCCAAGGATAAAGAAAGACTGTCTCGACGTCGGAGATTGCAAATACCGAAGCAAACATGTAATAACGGATCTGGAATCGAATCCAGGTATTTCCCTTTGGTTCAATACCCGACTCGTAACTTGCCAATTTTTCTGGTCCCTCTCGGATGGGGGCGAGAAGTCGGGGAATCAAAAAAGCTAAATAGGGAATAGATATAGATATTAGTAGAAAAATCCAAAAAGAATCGTGTTTATGGAGCAAAAACATTTACATACTCCTTTCGGTTTGAAAGTTATCATCTTGCTATACCACAATAGGTGTAACACGTATAGGTTTTTTGGGGAAGGTGAGGTAAGGTTCATAAATCCTGTGATATTGGTAGTTATCCAATCGAGAAAGGGACTACAAAAGAAACGTCAGATATAATTAATCTATTATGTTAGGATACTCATTCTCTCTGAGTGGCCATCTATCCGTCTTACCAACCCAGTTAATGAAATAGACTCAAAAATAAACATATTTTTTTGAGTCTATTTCATTTTTTTTTTATCAATAAAAAAAAAAATTAGTTTGGCAAATTGAATCTAGGAATGTAATGATCCGGATTCGACGTCACTTGAGTATACTGTAACAGATGAATGAGTTGTTTTCGCAGGTTAGGGCTATACGGATTCGAACCGTAGACATTCTCGGTAATGCAGATCGGAATATATAAAGAATATTCTTGAACTGCTTAACGAACCCAACATGCCGCTTTCGCAGCATTGGGCTCTCTTACCAACTGTTCTCCCACTTCAGTTGGGATGAACGAACAATTGCTGATGCACCAACCTTTGTTCCACCAAATAAGATGGTTCCGTGTGCTCGACTAATTTATTTTATTAGATTTTTCTTTTTATTTTAAATATAGATGAAGCAATCCCGAAGTATTTTGAGAAGGTTACTAGTGTTGACACAGGTTTGCCTCTAGCAGACACAGATCCACTTCGTACTATTGAATATTCTCTGTCGCTTGGAAAGAATATACGATACTCTTTACACCCGAAAGTTCGTAAGACGAGGAAGAGATCTTGTTGGGGTCCTCGCATCGGCCCCACCATCTACAGCATTGGATAGATCACTCATCCACCATATCAACTATTTTAAATTGATCTTTTTCTGATCAATTTATCTGTCATGCTACTGTTCTTTTGCATCTCTCAGTGAGGTAAGACAGAAATCTATCATGCAGGATCCTGCGCGAATCGGGTGAGTCCCAATAAACCCTTCTAAAAATAACCATCGGCGCACGTGTAAACGAGGCGCTCTACCGCTGAGCTATAGCCCTTGATCAGTTTGATCATACGATAAATATTGTATCAATATCGACTGATTCTTGTCAAGTCATATAACCAATTGCAAAAAAAAAAGAAAGACTAATTTCTGTTTCAAACAAAGGAAATCAGATGTTTTTCCATAAATATGTAGTTGTTTCTAAATACACTGCTATATATAATATATATATATATAGAATAGAGCCGTGTAAGGAAAATATCACCAGCCTACTTAACTCAGCGGTTAGAGTATCGCTTTCATACGGCGAGAGGCATTGGTTCGAATCCAATAGTAGGTAAAACTTATTAGATACCATAAGTTTTGTATTGATATCTAATAAGTTCTACAGATATTTAAGATACATATCGAAACCACGTAGTACTATGGCGCTATGATGCGACTATCAGGTCACTCAATACATTCTGTATCACATTGAATTTTGGTCTTTATCCCCGCGGGGTCAGAAGAAGAAGCGGATTAACTAGCGTTTAAAGCCTCTAATCGTGCCTTGGCTCTCTTAAATGCTAAATTAGCTTCTATTACTCTCTTCTTGCCCTCTGCTTTAGCTGAGTTAGCTTGAGCCGTCTGGAAACTTTTTCGAGCTTCGTCAGGGTCAATCTCGGTAGCTCGTTCTGCTTCGTTAACTAGTATTGTTACCTGATTATTATCTATCATAGCAAAACCGCCCATCAGCGCCATCGTGGACCACTGTCCATCGTGACGTATTCTTGGGACTCCCATATCCAAAGCTGTAAGAAGCGGCGCGTGGTTAGGTAATATACCAATCTGACCACTATTAGTGGATGAAACAATCTCCCAAACCTCAGAATTCCAAACGATTCGATTAGGAGCCATTACGCGAAGATTTGATACCATCCCTCTCATTGACCCTCCACTTGTAAAGTTGCAGCCTTTGCGGTAGCTTCATCGATATTACCAACCAAATAAGAAGCTTGTTCAGGGAGATTATCCAATTCTCCAGGAAGAATCATTTGAAATCCCTTAATTGTTTCTAGTAAACTAACATATTTACCTGGGGAACCAGTAAAGACTTCTGCTACAAGAAAAGGTTGTGATAAGAAACGTTCTATTTTTCGAGCTCTAGCTACCGTTAAACGGTCTTCCTCGGATAATTCGTCCAGTCCGGGAATAGCTATAATATCTTGAGGTTCCTTGTAACGCTGCAAAGTCTGTTTAACTCCCTGTGCCGTCTCATAATGCTCCTCACCTACAATCCAAGGTTGTAACATGGTTGAGGTCGAATCCAGGGGGTCTACGGCCGGATAAATACCTTTTGCTGCTAATCCTCTCGAAAGCACAGTAGTAGCATCTAAGTGTGCAAATGTTGTAGCGGGGGCTGGGTCAGTCGGATCATCTGCAGGTACGTAAACAGCTTGAATGGAAGTTATTGATCCTTCTTTGGTGGAAGTAATTCTTTCCTGTAGAGACCCCATTTCTGTACCAAGGGTCGGTTGATAACCCACGGCGGAAGGCATTCTACCCGATAACGCAGAGACTTCTGATCCCGCTTGGACAAAACGAAAGATGTTGTCAATGAATAAAAGTACATCTTGCTTATTGACATCTCGAAAATATTCTGCCATTGTTGGGGCGGTTGAGCCAACTCGCATACGAGCTCCTGGTGGTTCATTCATCTGACCATAAACCAGAGCCACCTTTGATTCTGATATATTTTGTTCATTAATAACTTTCGATTCTTTCGTCTCCATGTAAAGATCATTACCTTCACGTGTACGTTCCCCTACCCCACCGGATACAGATACACCTCCATGAGCTTTGGCAATATTATTGATTAATTCCATAATAAGAACCGTTTTTCCAACTCCGGCCCCCCCAAATAATCCAATCTTTCCGCCTCGGCGATATGGAGCCAAAAGGTCTACAACCTTAATCCCCGTCTCAAAAATCGATAGTTTAGTATCCAATTGGGTAAATGCCGGGGCGGACCTGTGAATTGGAAATGTTGTACTACTCTCTACAGGACCCAGATTATCCACAGGTTCGCCAAGGACGTTAGAGATTCGGCCAGGAGTAATTTCACCAACAGGAACACTAAGAGGGGCTCCTGTATCAACAGCACCCATACCTCTCATTAAACCATCTGTAGCACTCATAGCTACGGCTCTGACTTCATTATTGCCTAGCAATTGTTGGACTTCACAAGTAACATTAATCTCTTGACCCGCCGGGTTACGTCCCTTAACTATTAATGAATTGTAAATATTGGGCATTTTCCCCGGAGAAGGAGCCACATCTAATACTGGTCCAATGATCTGAGTAATGTATCCTACATTGTTTTCCACCAATTCGGAAATTTCGAAAGAAAGAGAGCTAGTTTTCATAACTAATTTGGTGTATTATCTTTATTTGATTACTGAATCGATAAAAATATCTGGTATTTCGTCGCCGATCGGTCGTGAATAAAGAGTCAGTAGTTCCAAACTCCTTTTTCCCTTTTCTCGTAAATATAGCTAGAGATAGATGGAACAGCGAGATGGGCAAAAGTTGCCGTAGAGCTAGGATAATTCTTTTTTTTGTTATTCAAGGACTAATAAAATATGAATAAGTCCACTCTGTTACATGCGACCATCATGTTTTATCCATTGAATCTTCATTTTTAATTTTTGTATTTTTTTTTTTTTAAACGGACCAGACATTTGGTCGATCCCTTTCTTTCTTCTATCGACCAGTCTAACCATGAAGAGATTCCTGAGTCAATGTATTGGGATGGGATAGAATCTTATTTATCAAGCGATTTTTGCAAGAAACCATAGTAGTTAGTTGCACTCCGCATGAAACGCAATATAAAATAGTAATGTTCCATGATTGAAATGGAGTTTCGACACGTATAAGTATCGCGCGCAGGTTGAATTACCGAAACCCACTTTACGTTTCACATCGAAATACTCCACCTATGTCGAGCAGATCTCATCCTTGCAAGATTTACTAATTTAGTCATAGGGAGGAACCCATGTCACCACAAACGGAGACTAAAGCAGGTGTTGGATTCAAAGCTGGTGTTAAAGATTATCGATTGACCTATTACACTCCCAAGTATGAGACCAAAGACACCGATATCTTGGCAGCCTTTCGAATGACCCCGCAACCCGGAGTACCGCCTGAGGAAGCTGGAGCTGCAGTAGCTGCGGAATCTTCCACAGGTACATGGACCACTGTATGGACGGATGGACTTACTAGTCTCGATCGCTACAAAGGCCGATGCTATGATATCGAACCTGTTGCTGGGGAGGATAATCAGTATATTGCATATGTAGCTTATCCTTTGGATCTATTTGAAGAAGGTTCCGTTACCAATATGTTCACTTCCATTGTAGGTAACGTTTTTGGATTCAAGGCCTTACGCGCTCTCCGCTTAGAAGATCTTCGAATTCCTCCTGCTTATTCTAAAACTTTCATTGGACCGCCCCATGGTATCCAGGTTGAAAGGGATAAGCTAAACAAATATGGGCGTCCCTTATTAGGATGTACAATCAAGCCAAAATTGGGCTTATCCGCTAAAAATTATGGGAGAGCCGTTTATGAATGTCTCCGTGGTGGACTTGACTTCACCAAGGATGATGAGAACGTAAATTCCCAACCATTCATGCGTTGGAGAGATCGTTTCTTATTCGTAGCAGAAGCTCTCTTCAAATCTCAGGCCGAAACGGGCGAAATTAAGGGACATTACTTAAACGCTACTGCAGGTACGTGTGAAGAAATGTTGAAAAGGGCCCGTTTTGCTAGAGAATTGGGGGCACCAATTGTAATGCATGACTATCTGACCGGAGGGTTTACCGCAAATACTAGCTTGGCCTTCTATTGTCGAGATAATGGGCTGCTTCTTCACATTCACCGTGCAATGCATGCTGTCATCGATAGACAGAAAAATCACGGTATACATTTTCGTGTATTAGCAAAAGCATTACGTATGTCCGGTGGAGATCATATTCACGCTGGGACTGTAGTAGGCAAACTAGAGGGAGAACGAGAAGTCACTTTGGGTTTTGTCGATTTGCTTCGTGACGATTATATTGAAAAAGACCGTAGCCGCGGCATCTATTTCACCCAAGATTGGGTATCTATGCCGGGCGTACTTCCCGTAGCTTCGGGGGGTATCCACGTATGGCATATGCCTGCTCTAACCGAAATCTTCGGGGACGATTCTGTCTTACAGTTCGGCGGAGGAACCTTGGGACATCCTTGGGGAAATGCGCCCGGTGCCGTAGCTAATCGAGTCGCGTTAGAGGCTTGTGTACAAGCTCGTAATGAGGGCCGTGACCTTGCTCGTGAAGGTAATGAAATTATCCGTGAAGCTAGTAAGTGGAGTCCTGAATTGGCTGCCGCCTGCGAGGTATGGAAAGAAATCAAATTTGAATTTGAGACAATTGATACATTGTAATTTTCTTAACTATTTGATACTATCAGTCCTTCCAAGGGATTCATGAAACGGATGGGGGGTATCGGGAGAGATCTATTTTTTTTTTTTATTTTTTTCCCATACTCCCCATGTGTCACAGATTAGGGTTGGTTGCTCAGTGGATGAGAGTACATGGTTTCGAGCCGTGGATCCGGGGGTTCGAATCCCTACCAATTCATATTTAAGAACCACGAGATACGGACGAGTAGTGTGAAATCGAATCAACAGTTTACTAGTAAGAGTTTTACGATGTATCGTTTTACAACATATTGTTGGATAATCGATTTCAAGCTTCTAACATATGATTGATCGGATGGATGATTATTCAATTGCCAATTAGTTATTGGGCTACTGAACCCGGGGTCGGTCCCAAATTGGTATCTATTCCAATCAGACAATGATTTTGATGTTTCATTAGATATTTAAATAGCTCTTCGCCTATTTCGTTGATGAAGTGGAATCCGAACAACTTGAACTCTTTTTTTTTTTTTTTTTTTCAATTCCCCGAGCTGAAGGGCAAAAACAGATGAGGATATTTTTACGTCTGTAATAAATTGGTTTGAAGATAAACGCAAATTCGGTGGATTGATCGGAGCTTTCCTCGAAGAAGCTACCAAAGGCTCAATTTCAAGTGAAAGGGAGAGGGATAGACGGATAAGTATCAATACGAATAAGGGATTATGGGCTCGGTGTGATAACTGTGGGAACATGCTTCACGTGAAATTTTTGAAACAGAATAAGAGTGTTCGTGAAGAGTGCGGTTATCATCTTTCAATGAATAGTATGGAAAGGATCGAACTTCCAATTGATCGCGACACTTGGATTCCCATGGATGAAGACACGACTGCAAAAGATGTTTTAGCTTTCTCCGATGAGGATTCTTATCAGAATCGTATCACTACTTCTCAAGAAAAAACGGGTTTAACTGATGCTGTTCAAACAGGTATAGGATATCTAAATGGAAAACCTATTGCGCTTGGTGTTATGGACTTTCACTTCATGGGGGGAAGTATGGGTTCCGTAGTAGGCGAGAAGATTACCCGCTCAATCGAATATGCTACACATGAGTCTCTGCCACTAATTATAATCTGTGCTTCTGGCGGAGCACGTATGCAAGAAGGAACGTTAAGTTTAATGCAAATGGCTAAGATTTCTTCCGTTCTGCAAATCCATCAAGTTCAAAAGAGATTGCTCTATATATCGGTTCTTACTTATCCAACTACGGGTGGTGTCACTGCTAGTTCCGGTATGTCAGGGGACATAATTATTGCCGAGTCTAAAGCATATACAGCATTCGCCGGTAAAAGGGTAATTGAATAAACATCACGCCAAAAGATACCTGATGGCTTTCAAGCGGCTGAATCTTTATTTGATAATGGACTACTCGATTTGATTGTTCCACGTAACCTTCTGAAGGGTGTTTTGAGCGAGATATCTGAGCCTTATTACTCAGCCCCTTATAAAAAAGATTAAATTCCTTCTTTTTATTGGTCCAAATCATGTTTCTTTTATATCAATAAATGAGTATTTATTTATTTCTTCTCTTAAAAGAGAGAAAGATATAAGAAGGAGCAAACGGATTACTAAAAAAAAAAGAAAAATGGTGTCACTTCACTGTTTCGCTTTTATTTGATACGGTATCAGAAACATGGTGCTACGATGAGACTGTATCCAAATAATGGATTTGTTGGCTACTAGTAAGATCTTGGGTTCTAATCCGATTCGGAGTCGCTAAGAAGTATCTATCTCTATATACATAGAGAGATACTCCTATGTGATGCATAATACATGATTATTCAATCGATAATAAACGAAACCGTAGGTGTCTTGGTAACGGGCGTACTTATCTCCGAAGAATTTGCAAGAAGAATAATAATTCTTAATGAGATAAGTCTATTAGAAGTCCAGAAACCCCTTTTCTTTATGGAACAAAAAGACTATCATTAGATATTAGAAGTAGAAATAAAAGGAAGATATAGTATTGTATAAATAGATAGATATATATCTATTTTTTTTTTTATTTGAGGTAACTTCATCATGACAGCGTCCTATCTACCCTCTATTTTTGTACCCCTAGTTGGTTTGGTGTTTCCAGCAATTACAATGGCTTTTTTATTTCTCTATATAGAGCGGGATGAAATTCTATAATCTTTTCTGTTGCACAGTCTTTAAAAACGAGAGAAACTGCTCGGTGACTCTGTGATATGGATCAATTTCAATTATTAGTCTTAGCTAATAGCTGATTGGACAGATTTTTCTGACGAAGGTTCATTAGTGGCTACCCCCTCCTACTCGTTTGATCACTCGGAAACTTTAACGATGCCACTCCAATCTATGTCTCATTTTCATTTCTCATATAAATGAGATGTAGATTGTTTCTTTGTCGCTAGGACACATGTAGATAGCTATTTGTATGTTTAGACTCTAACGACTCATCGCCTCATTATCACGCGTAGATGTATCAGGCACAGAGCCCCTCCCGGAATAAACTGCATGAACTGTGGAAAAAGAACATGGGGGAATTGAGGCTGGTGACCGGATGGATAATCGATTCATTATGCAATTTTTGAGGAAATATTAATGACTTGTCACTCCAAATGGATCCGAGTAGATCCCGTGAAAGGTTCCCGTACAATTGCAAATTTGTGTTGGGCCTGTATTCTCGTCCGCGGCGCAACAGGTTTCTTGCTGGTTGGAATTTCCAGTTGCATCGGAAAAGATTTAATTCCCGGACTTTCGTCCGAACAGATTGTTTTCATCCCACAAGGTATTGTAATGTGTTTCTATGGCATCGCAGGCCTCTTTCTCGGATTCTACCCGTGGTGTACCGTATTTCGGAACGTGGGCAGCGGATACAATTTATTCGATAAACGGGAAGGAATATTCTCAATTTTTCGGTGGGGCTTTCCTGGAAGGAACCGTCGGATCTGTATCCGATTCGTGCTGAAAGATGTAGAAGCAGTTGGATTGGAAATTCGAGAGGGTCTTTATCCGCGTCGAATTCTTTACCTTAGAGTAAGGGGTCGACAGAATATCTCCCTAACCCGGATCGGTGAAGATTTAACTTTGGGAGAGATGGAAGAAGAAGCTGCCGAACTTGCTCGTTTCCTGCGCGTATCCATCGAAGGTTTTTGAAGTTTCATATAATTTAAGAATCAGATAATCAACAGAGTGAAAGCTAAGTGAGGTAGCACAGTAAGAAAAAAACTGGGGAGGGTCCAAAAGGATAATCTAATTACAAAGATTCATTTGGTTAGTAATAGACTTTGCGGACTCCCTCCTCCTTATATACAAGTAACATATGAGATCACATTATTGGAAACTTCTTCAACGGTTTTACAATACTCCGCACCGTTCCTCGGATAGAGCTTATGAGGCTAGTAAGCAGCTACGGTATCTAAGGAAAGAATCTTCGTTTCTCATACAAACAATACCATCTCCTTTGAAAGAATCGTTGCGGACCGTCTTAGCTCTTACAAACATGGAATTCAATAAATCTATATTTATAATATATTGGAGTCTCCTAGAGTGCAGACTCAGCATATTCATATTGGGAATGCAAAAAAACCTGGGGTTTCTTCTTGGAACAAAGTCTCCTCAGTCGTTGCTAATTGGACACCACCCTGTTCCTCCTCATCGCACAAATAAGTTTCTAGCAAAAAATTGTTTGGATACGTCTCCGCCACATCTCCCAGAAACTTCGCTTCTCCGAGCACTATCTTTAGGGTCTCGCCAAAATTACTACAAGGGTAATGAGACGAACGAGGAACAAAAAATAATCGACGGTTTTCCAGAAGATGAATCGGAACATTATTATGCTTCTGCAAAAAAAGTTATCTGTCACAATTTGAGTACTATAGAAAAAATGAATAGAAAATTAGCTTGGATTGAAGCAACTTTGAATGATTCTGATCCTCAGGGAGGACGCTGTTCCACGAACCCTTTGTCACTTCGAACGAATGAAGAGTCAATTGAGGAATCATTCGGTTGTGAATCAACAGATTTTTCCGGCGGTACAGCGGCTTATGAATCTATAAGTCTGGTACCTCGGTCTGTAACTCGTACTTTATCTAGATTCGAGGCGGAATCAACGAGTCAATCGAGTTCATTAGTACTTAATGATTTTGGATTGGCTAAAAATCAAGCATTAGCTTCTCTTCGATATATTGGGTGTTTATTGCTTTTCCCTTTCACGATCCCAATCAGTCTCAAGAATCGGTTTCTAGAACCTTGGATTAGGGGTTGGTGGAACACATCTCAACCACAAATCTTTATCAATTCTTTTCAAGAGGAAAGGGCTCTGAAGCGGCTTCGGAAAGTAGAAGCGTTACTTTGGTTAAATGATGCGACTGGAAATTCTGTAGATACGCAGTTGTCGAATTATGATACAAATGCGTACAACGAAACTATTCGATTGGCAGTAATGTATAATGAAGCAAATATTGAACTACTCTTACAATTAGTAACCGATGTAATTAGCATCGCCATCCCAGTCTTCTTGTTCATAATGGGTCGAAAGAGACTTGCAGTTCTAAATTCTCGGATTCAAGAGTTATTCTATAGCTTAAATGACACAATGAAAGCGTTTTCTATTCTTCCACTAACTGATTTATGTGTAGGGTTCCATTCCCCCCATGGTTGGGAAATTTTTATAGGCTCCTCCTTTGAACATTTTGGGTTGGCCCCCAATAAATATGTAATTTCTCGCTTCGTTTCAACCTTTCCGGTTATTTCAGATACAGTCTTTAAGTATTGGATTTTTCGTCATTTAAATCGCACATCTCCCTCAATTGTAGCCACTTATCACACAATGAGTGAATGACAAATATTACACCGAAATTGCAGTTAACGGGCTGGACTTATTCATCAAAAGAATTCAACTTTTCTACCTTCCCCTTCTTCACTATTTAATAATAATGGGAAGAAGAGAAGAGAAAAGGAGAGAGGGGAATAAAAAAATTAGAATAAGGGAAGAATATTTAATACTATGCGGCATCGGTAAACGATCCGTTTGCACAAAGACTTGGCACCAATCATCAATCTATGCAAAAAAGAATTACGAATAACTGGATGAAAAAATGGTTGATTCTATTATTTCTAGTATCGATCAGTTTTGGTAAAGTAAACTGTCCATCTGTATCAAACGCATATCCGATTCTTGCGCAACAGAATTATGAAAATCCACGAGAAGCTACGGGGCGTATTGTATGCGCAAATTGCCACTTAGCTAAGAAACCTGTGGATATCGAGGCCCCGCAATCTGTTCTTCCCAATACTGTATTTGAAGCAGTTGTTAAGATTCCCTACGATACGTAGATAAAATAAGTACTTGCAAATGGTAAAAAGGGTGGGTTGAATGTTGGTGCTGTTCTTATTCTACCCGAAGGATTTGAATTAGCTCCTTCCGATCGCATTCCAACTGAAATGAAGGAAAAGCTGGGAAAACTCTCGTTCCAGAGCTATCGCCCGGACAAAAAGAATATAATCGTGATAGGTCCAGTTCCGGGCAAACTATATAGTGAAATCGTATTTCCGATTCTCTCACCAGACCCTACTACTAATAAAGAAGCACACTTCCTGAAATACCCTCTTTATGTCGGGGGAAATAGGGGGAGGGGACAAATCTATCCGGATGGGAGTAAAAGCAACAATACAGTTTATACCGCTTCAGTAATGGGAAAAATAAAAAAAGTAGTACGTAGAGAGGGAAAGGGTGGATATGAAATAATTATCGAAGAATCATCCGAAGGTCGTGAAGCAACTGATATTATTCCCCCCGGTCCCGAACTTATCATTTCGGAAGGTGAATCTGTTAAAGCCGATCAGCCATTGACTAATAATCCTAATGTGGGTGGATTTGGTCAAGGAGAGGTGGAAATTGTACTCCAAGACCCGTTGCGTATTCAAGGTCTCCTAGTCTTTTTTGCATCGGTTACTCTGGCACAGATCTTTCTCGTGCTTAAGAAAAAACAGTTTGAGAAGGTCCAGTTGGCGGAAATGAATTTTTGATTATATACCTCTTTCTCTTTCTTTCCCCCCCCCCCTCATCGTTAAACGACCAATTGATGGTTGGATGTAACCCAAACCCGGGATCCTTCCCCTTCTCGATCCAATGATTGCGGTGCAGTATCCATAATTCGACTCTACTGAGTCCGGTAGAAGGAAGAACACACCGACAAGGATGAGAAAAAGGAGATAAGGAACAACAGAAAGAAAATAGGAATTGGTTGGAAAGACTGCTAGTAGGTAAAAATAAGAAGTCTCGCTTTTTTATTTCAGGTTGTAAATTAATACGATTTCTATACATATATTAGTTGTATCCGAAAACCTCTCGAGTGACTCTATCTAGTCTATTTCTTCAAACGCATATTACTTTTTCCGAACCGTGATATAGATTTGTGTCAATATTTATATGTTGATAGTAAAAACTATGAGTTGTAGCTAGTTTCATCACACTTGACCTCGATCGATTCTTCTTCAAAGAATCGATCAAATAATTTGTTTATTCAGAAGAGAAGATGCATCATGAGCCTATAATACCACCGAGCGATACGTCCGGGCAGCGGATTGTCATAATTGGAGTGATATTTATCTATCTATATTTCTCTATATCTAGATAGATATAGATAGATTGAACAATAATTTTTTGTTTATTCTTTTTCTTTTTTTTTTTTTGAACCGTGAAGGAGGAACAAAAAAGTGGAAATCTTGTGAGATTCAGCACAAATTTTTTGCTTGATCTGTAAATGAAGTGAAAGAGAGTCTTCAACGATTATTCATTATCAAAGGGATGATCCTAATCCTGAATAGGCTCCGTAAAAAAATATGCCCAGCGAGCCTATCACAAGTGTACCGGCTACAGTACCTATTAACCACAAAGGAATCCTTCCAGTGGTATTGGTCATTTGTCCCACCTCCCCCTCCCCTACTTTGGTTTCATCACTTGGTCATGACTCGAGACATGAACAGTCACAAATAATTAGGATCTTGATCTTTTTCACTCGAGATTGACAATTCTTTCCAATTTTTAATTGAAGAAATAATTAGAAAATGGAACGGCAAGTACAAAAATCAGTAATAGTCCCCAGTAAAGGCTTGTACGATTCAATTCTACACTCTGTTTATTCGGATTTGGTTGTGTCATAGATTCGAAGCTCACGTAAAAACTATCTTTGAATAAATTGCATCGCTGATATGGATCCTAAGAAGAAAACCGTAGGTACAGCTAATCCGTGGACAGCCAACCATCTAACAGTGAAAATTGGATAAGTTTTATCTAGAGACATTGGTACCTCCTAAAAGGATTTGGTAAATGCATCAACCTGTTCCAGTGAATCGAAACGGCCAGTTATTAAAGGAACTTCTTGTCGGCTCTCTGAAAAATATTCGTTTGGACGGGGGCTTCCGGAAACATCGTAAGCTAAACCTGTACTGACAAACAGCCAACCTGCAATAAACGGGGAGGGTATAGTAATGCTGTGGATGACCCAATATCAAATACTAGTAATAATGTCGGCGAAAGGACGTTCTCCCGTATTCCCAGACATGTTTAGCTCCGTATCTCTCTTGTAATACTAAAAAGGATTGTTTCTCGAGAAGGGGTAGTAATGCTAGAAGATGCAGAATCTACCGGCATACTTCAGCGAACCGCAATCAATCCAATTTAGGTTGTCACTATTATACCAAGGGTATATCCGAAATATACTGGATCAGTATAGCTAGCCTCCCTTCGATGCGGCAAGGTTACTTGTTCTTGGCAAGTAGAATCTGATAGACTACCGAGAATCATCTTCTTCTTTCTCTTCAATACCTTTTTATTTTTAATCGTCATTTCTATATTATGTTATGAAAAAGATTAAATAATTAATACCAATAAATAAAAGGTGAAAGAAAAGAAACAAACCAAATTTGAAGCTGGTAAGTAATTGACAAGTTAAATTGGTAGGGTCCGTTCGTTTGATAGTTATCCAAGATTGGTTTATTAAAACTATTGCAAAATATTCGGGCATTGTTTCATACCATTTATTGACTACACACTCATTTTGTCACTAATTAGAACCTTATAACTTCTCTTGATTCTCCGAATAAGATCTATCACTGAAATACAAGACACAGATATAACACAATCTTTGTCCCTCGTTGGTCTCACCGAACAGTCAAGAGTTTCGTCCCGAAACGTCCAATTAATAATTGTTACCATTCAATAAATTCACCCCTATTTACCCCTTTTTTTTTTTGATTTGCGTAAGCCCCTAGTATTGAGATTGTTATGTTATCGACCCCTATTACTATTAGCTATTAGGGGGGTTAATTCAATTAGACTCACTCGATTAATCAACGGTATAAAAATATCTGTTTGTCAATTCTAGAAATTAGTGAGACGTGACCTTACCGGATGAACCACTCCCATACGCTCACATACTTTACTTAATATTGGTCTAACAAATCCGAGTAAACGATTTTTAGTCAGCAATTTCAAGTAATAAATTACTTCATAAAATTGTATACTAATCCATCTGTTAGATAATTTGGTATTAAAATCCATGCTCACCCTATTAAGCTACTTTGCTTTTTCAACATCTGTACCAACTTTAACCTTAACCTTATTCATTGGATTGAACAAAATCCAGATTCTGTGATATAGCAGTATCATTTAGAAAGAGAAAAAGTAAAATAAAGAAGGAGGGCCCCATTGGCGCTTACAAATTCATTGTACTTACCAATTAGTGATTATTGGTTAAAACCTAAACCCAATATGGTAAGTATTCATATTAGATATGTACAAACTAGAATGGTTGAAGCATTACTATCTGGAATTGTGTTAGGTTTGATCCCAATAACCTTAGCTGGATCATTTGTAACTGCATATTCACAATATCGACGCGGTGACCAATTAGAAATTCGATAGATATTAATAATTTTCAGATCTTAAATAAGATGATGAACTAGGGAACACAAAGAGCGATATCTGTCTAGATAGAGCGATTTCCCTTTTAATCTTCCTCTACAATTTCATCATCTTTTTTCTCTCCTTCCCCATTCTTTTTTTTTTCGCTCTATATAATCTACTCTATCTAATATACCTTTTCTATGATTAGTCCGCAGACCCTTCTCAGATGAGAAGGGTGGGGAGGTAGTTGTCGATAGCAACAATATTATTTTCTATCGCTTCTGTATTTTCAATGCGTATTAAGACAATTAATTAGGTTCTGGTTGAGTGACAATAGACACGCCCTGTAGGATTCGAACCTACGGCATCGGGTTTTGGAGACCCGCGTTCTACCGGACTGAACTAAGAGCGCCTCTTTCCCGTTGGAGCCATTTCTATTTTCGTTTGGAAAGTGTGCGCTGGCAGAAATAGACTTCCGAGCGTGATAGACCTTTTGCCACGCGGTGGAAAAGAAAGTGAATAAGGAGAGATAACGGGAGAAGACAAAGAAGTTTTTTTTTTCCCGTAAGGAACAGAGATTAATTGAATAAAACGAGAGATCCAATTCTTGATGCTTGGTACATGGATCAGAAATAGGGATGACAGGATTTGAACCTGCGGCATTTTGTACCCAAAACAAACACGCTACCGAGCTGCGCTACATCCCTATTAATCTTGATTCATAATTGACATCATCGACCTAAAACTATTTGATTTAATTGATTATAACCAATAATTATCAGTATTGGCTACTAGCAAAAAAAATCTATGCCTCGAGGGGGCATTGTCTCGTATCACTTTGAATCCTCCTAGTTTTTCAGTAAGAGTAATCAATGGGAGCGTAGCAAATATTCAATGGTAAAAGGAAAAAGGATAGAAAGGGAAGAGAGAGGGGAGGAAAAAATCAAGAACAAGGAGAATTTATAATGCAATATGTAAAAACTTATTTTTCCACGGCCCCTGTGATAGCTACAATATGGTTCGGCTTGTTAGCTGGTTCATCAATAGAAACAAATCGTTTTTTTCCAGACGCCTTACTATTTCCATTTCTCTAATTAAGAGAGTAGTTAGAAAGAGAATCAAACAGGTTGATAAAATATCAATTCTTGTTCCTTGTGAAGGAAGTAGTGAGTAATGGAGCTATTGCTGGGAATAATTAAAATTCAAATCTTATGGGTTGGGGCTTTTCAAATAGTTCACCCAAACTTTTTTAGACCTACCCCCCCCCCTCACTTCTTTTTATATAGTCCAATCAATATTATGCCTAAAAGTAAAGATGCGAGAGTAACTATTGCTTCAGAATGTACAAGTTGTACTCGAAAAGAGCCTGGTGACGAATCTACGGGTATTTCTCGATACACTACGCGTAAGAATCGTCGTAATACACCTACTCGATTGGAATCAAAAAAATATTGTTTTTGCTGCCACAAACATACTATTCACAAAGAATTGAAAAAATGAATGCTATTTATAATGGATTCGGAAATAGTCAATATTATTAAATATCGGTAGTTACACGAAGAGTATCATGAATAAATCTAAACGATCTTCCCGTAGACGTTCCCCATCTATTCGATCTGATGAAATTATTGATTATCGAAATACAACCTTACTTCGTCGATTCGTAAGTGAGCAAGGAAGAATTTTATCCAGACGAATGAATAGATTAACCTCGAAGCAACAGCGTTCAGTAGCTGTCGCCATAAAAAGAGCTCGTATTCCGGCTTTGCTACCCTTCTCGAACAATGAGAATTAGACCTTTTATTAATTGTGACTAGAAAGTCGAACTCTAATAAATTAACTAATTTGGTATTTGAAAATATGCTTATTATTAACTGTGAAACGAGTGTGATTAAAGAGAATTAAGTTGAGTCTTATATCTCTGAAAACTCTTTTTCCTTCCCTTTATTTTTTTTTTTTTTTTTGCCAGGATAGAGGATCCATTCAATATTATCTCTTCCGCCTCTCCGAGAAGAATCATCCGGAGAGGTTTCTAATATTAAATTAATGTATCTTATTATTAATCACCCGTACGATCCTAGAGAAACAATAAGCATCTGGGGTAGCTATCTGCGCGAGTGTTTTGCAATTCAAATAAACTTATTTCTCAGACAAATTGTGAATCGTCGCACTGTACGTAATTCCATTCTCCCGTGCTGCTGCATTAATACGAGTGATCCACAAACGACGAATTTCTCTCTTTCGATTATTCCTATCTGCATAAGCAGAAGCCAATGCTTTCTTCTCTTGCTGGTTTGCCGCTCCAAATAATTTTGAATGAGCCCCCTCAAATCCGGATGCAATTTGAAGAATATTTTTGCGATGCTTCCGAGCCACGGATCCGCGTTTTACCCTGGTCATTAGATGTCTAGCCTCACAGAAGATCAGATTTTAATTTTTGAAAAATCCATTTATTTTTATGTTCTTGCTGATTCCATAGTTTTCCCTTATTTTATCTTAGTTAGAGATACCAATTCAAAGAGATAGATTGGTTTATTGGAATATGGTTTATTGATATATGGTTTATAGAATCATCAGAATCTAAGTCTATTACTACATAGTGATAGTAACACTACGCGCGGTGAACTTCTCAATATTTAAATATCATAAACATTTCAAGTGTTTCAGGAAAGATATAAGTTCTCATAATCCCTTTTTTATTTACTTGATTAGCGTATTATACTTAAGCTAATGATAGAAATGAATTTGTTTGAATAGAAAACCCACGCCACGATCCCTCCATTATTTTGTCATTTTGTTACAAGAATGAAGATTCTATCTTCTACAAACTTTTAGATCTCTCCTTCTAATGTGAAAAGAAAAGATTCCAATGGCTTTTGCTACTCCGACTTTCCCATCCGCAAACACTCCAGATTAGATACTTTTTTTTTTTTACTGATCGGATGGATGCTGCACTGGACACGTTACGGATTCCAATGTTTCCATGGTTCAGTCTTTGGCAGCTGGGTCCCTCCTATACACCGGAGCTTTCAATTTTTCTAGAATGAGAAAATAGAATTGCTGTTGGTAGGTCGTATGATCCCCAATATCTAGCTCCACCCGGTAGCCCGAGCAAATTTCTTTCTTTTTTTTTTTATCGCAGAAAGACTTATCTGTATAGTAACGGTATTTCACATCGGAAGTTGGCGGAACAGCTGACCCTCACTGTCACTGCAATAGTATTAGAGAGGGTATGAAAATCGATACCATCATTATGACTTCGCTTAATGATTCAATTTTAGTATCATCGATTATTTTTTATCATCCCAAATCAAGATGATCGGGTTTGCACCGATCGTAACCATGAATTTCCATTCCTTATTGAAACAGATGGATTATAGATTTTTTTTTTTCTCATCTCAATAAGAGGATTCTTCTGCGACATCAATCCCTTAATGTCACTCGGTTTCTGATCCGAACGAGTCACACATACACCCTGGTACATACTCCTCGCCGTTGGGGGCATCCCCGGAGGGCAGGGGATTTTGTTCCACTCCCCAATCGTTGTCTTGCTTTTCTAATAAGTTGCTGATTTGTTGGCACGTTCAAAGATGCAGATAATCTATTTGGTTCAAAATATTATTAACCATGGGGAAGAACCGAATCCTCTCGTATTGAATAATCAAATTTTATTAAATTCTTTCGCCTAAACGAGGAAAGGGGCACTTTAAAGCAAAGCCTCGAAGTCGGTAGTTGCTCAGGCAAACAAATATGAAACTACAAAAGATAAAATATTTTAGTATCATCTACTCCAATATTTTGATTAGATTCAGACTCTATTTCGATTATAAATAAACGTATCTATCTATCCATATGGATAGATAGATAAGAGCTGTTGGTCGAATAAAAAGGCGAGACACCCTCTCGTCTTTACTTGTCATGTGAAAAGAATCTACCCTCTCTTTAGAGACCCGGAACGTTTCTTATTTAGTTACTAAATATTCAACCTGGAGCGTTTTCTAACGCTACGGGATCCGCAACACCATAATCTTGGGCTTCTTCTGCTGACAGAAAAACGTCTCTTTCCATGTCTTCGGAGATCATCCATAAAGGTTTGCCAGTTCTTTGTGCATAAACCCTAGTTATGCAATCGCGGAGCTTTAATACTTCTTCTGCTTCCATGACACACTCCCCAGCTTGTCCATCATAATATGAACTAGCAGGTTGGTGAATCATTACCCTGATTGAGGACATCACTTTTTTACCTATGGCTAACCGTACAGGCAACTGTTTCTGCATACGGCTACGTATCTAGCTGGTGGGGTGGAAGTTGTTAACAGACGTAAATTAGTATTGAAGCATCAATCCTTTGCAATGAAGAAGCCTCTTCTTACCCCCCCCCCCCCCCCCACTCCCTCCTACAACACTATAGGAGATGTACCATCCTTTTAAACATATTATGATGGTTCCGTTGCTTTATTGTCACAGCAATCCCAAGGTTTGCTATGTATACTCCCGATGGAGAATAGAGTCAATGTTTCCTAATCTTCTAAAGATTTAATTGATAAAAATTTGGATCTTAAGAAATCGCGAAGATTCAATAGTTTATACATTTTATGACGCTAAGATATATTGATCGCCGATAAATTTACCAAAAATATAAATTTTGACTCATTTTGCTATCCCGGCACTTCACTATTTCATTCTTGGATATGCATCCAACAAAGACTCACCAAGTATTGAATGCCGTGCTACTGTTACCTCAACTAGGCGAAGGCATAGTTTTAACCCATACAAATCATTGGCGCCGAGCGTGAGGTAGTGCTATACGTCTGGTAATCTCTCCTCCAGTCGAAATAGAAGATCCCATTGAAGCGGCTAGTCCCATGCAAATAGTATGCACGTCTGGTACGACGAATTGCATAGCATCATAAACAGATATTCCGGCTAATACTGCTCCACCGGGAGAATTCACATACAAATACGTATCTTTGGCTTCATCTTCCCCATTCAGGTACATCATGATACCGATAAGTTGATTGGCAATTTCATCATCCACTTGTTGACCTAGAAGAGGAAGTCTCTCCCGATAAAGCCGGTTGATCAGGATAGGTTTGTGTGTCTTTACCCCCCCCCCCTCTGAAACCGTATAAGCGTCGTTAGAAGCATACGGCTCTGGTTGTTTCTACGTAGAAGCGGAAGAAAGAGATAAGAAACTTTATGTCTCTTTCGTAAAGAAATCTATTACATCTTTCAAAAAGAAATATATATATATATATATATATATTTCTTTCTTGTTCTCCACCCTTTATCTACCCCCCCCGTCTGAGACGTCCCTCACTATTTTCTTTTTGGTTTAGGTTTGTCTGTCCCGTCTATTGAACATTCTTAACCGCATCGTAACCGGCGTATCGAGGGGTAAACCTACCCCAGCGCCCCAACCCCCTTCACACCAGTATCTTCCTGTTTGTAATTGAGTCCCTTCAATGAAAAGAATCTTTAGGTTCAGTTTCTACTTCGGGGGGAGATGGAGTCCGATCATCATTCGTACATACGGAACGAATAGTTTTACTTCCCCTCTCTCTATTCCCATGATTCATGTATTCAAAACTAACGGACCTATTTAGATTTAAAGCCCCGTTCATTCTATTTTCTATTTCGTAGCAACCTTTGCTACGATTGATCCTTGGGATTCAGTGACCGGAGCCTAAATAATCTGTTCATTTCAACTAGCCATGGATTCTAATGATTAATAAATCTCTTGCTAAACCTTATCTCACGCATTTGACCACTGATGAATTAGTCGAATCTAAGCGAGATAGAGACATATCGATCGGATAATAAATGATGGGAAAGGGTTCCACATGGCTCAACATATATAACGAGTCGCACTACACGTCAACCCAAACCGCATCCTCTTCCCCAGGTAGACGAAAGGGCACCTTTGGAACACCGATTGGCATGCAGAAATTAGTGAAAATGTTTTATAGTTATCTCTAAAGTAGGAACGTAGAAGCTAAAGCGATAAAAAGCTTATGCCACATTATAACACGCTTAATGAAGACGGTGTAGGGGACAAAAAAATCGTGAATTTGATAGATATTGACAGCCTTTAATGGGACCAATCTCTACATTGTTATATAAATAATGTAGATGCTAAAATATCCATGTCTTTCTTGTTCCTGGGAGAAAGGTTCTTGGCTTTTCCTATACAACCCAACCTATTTGTACAAATAGATGGAAAAGTAGATACAGATGTTTATCAGTAAAAAAAAAAAGATTATTTGTTTCTTTTTACTGGTAGCGCTCTAATAACAAACCAGAATATTGATTTAGATATTTTATGCAACAATTTATTGTTCTTTTTTTCTTTATTTGTATCGCAAGCCTACATCGCGAGAAAGTTACGTAGTGTTCACTCATCTCCAATATCCAAGAAAGGGGTTTTTCATGGGTTTGCCTTGGTATCGCGTTCACACTGTTGTACTAAATGATCCTGGTCGTCTGATTTCCGTACATCTGATGCATACTGCTCTGGTTTCTGGCTGGGCGGGTTCAATGGCTCTCTATGAATTAGCCGTTTTTGACCCATCCGATCCCGTTCTTGATCCGATGTGGAGACAGGGTATGTTTGTCATCCCATTTATGACTCGTATTGGAGTAACAAAGTCATGGGGAGGTTGGAGCATTACTGGAGATACCGTAACTGATGCGGGTATCTGGAGTTACGAAGGTGTAGCCGCCGCTCATATCATACTATCCGGTTTACTGTTTCTAGCTGCTATCTGGCACTGGGTCTATCGGGACCTGGATCTGTTTCGCGATGATCGCACGGGAAAACCATCCTTAGATTTACCAAAAATATTTGGAATTCACCTATTCCTTTCAGGAGTACTTTGTTTTGCCTTCGGAGCATTTCACGTAACTGGTTTATTCGGGCCCGGTATTTGGGTATCAGATCCCTATGGATTGACTGGAAAAGTAGAACCCGTAGATCCGGCTTGGGGGGCTGAAGGTTTCGACCCATTTGTTCCAGGAGGGATAGCTTCGCACCATATAGCAGCTGGAGTTCTAGGTATACTAGCTGGTCTATTTCACCTCAGTGTTCGTCCTCCCCAACGATTGTACAAAGCTCTACGCATGGGGAATGTTGAAACCGTGTCATCTAGTAGTATCGCTGCTGTTTTTTTCGCCGCTTTCGTAGTTTCTGGAACCATGTGGTACGGTTCCGCCGCCACTCCAATTGAATTATTTGGCCCCACCCGTTATCAATGGGATCAGGGATATTTTCAACAAGAGATAGATCAACGAATCCGTTCTAGTAAAGCTGAAAATCTAAGTCTATCCGAAGCTTGGTCTAAGATCCCAGAAAAATCAGCTTTCTATGACTATATTGGTAACAACCCCGCCAAAGGTGGGTTGTTCAGAGCAGGTGCAATGGACAATGGTGATGGGATAGCTGTTGGTTGGTTAGGTCACGCTATCTTTAAGGATAAAGAAGGCCATGAGCTGTTTGTACGTCGCATGCCTACTTTTTTCGAAACATTCCCGGTAGTCTTAGTGGATGGCGAAGGTATCGTAAGAGCCGATGTTCCATTCAGACGAGCGGAATCAAAATACAGTGTTGAGCAGGTAGGTGTAACCGTAGAGTTTTACGGCGGTGAACTAGATGGTGCTAGCTTTAGCGATCCCGCTACGGTTAAAAAATATGCTAGACGCGCCCAATCAGGTGAGATCTTTGAGTTTGATCGTGCCACTCTGAAATCAGACGGTGTTTTTAGAAGTAGCCCTCGAGGGTGGTTTACTTTCGGTCACGCCACATTTGCTCTCATTTTTTTCTTTGGTCACATCTGGCACGGCGCAAGAACTTTATTCAGAGACGTGTTTGCTGGTATTGATCCTGATCTAGACGCTCAGGTTGAATTCGGAACATTCCAAAAGTTGGGGGATCCCAGTACTAAGAGACAGCCTATTTGATTTGAAAGGTCTTTTCCCAACTTATAGGGGCAGGATTCCAAGAGGATTTCATTTTTATTTACTAATGGGATTACACCCCACGAAAACAAAATCCCTCCCCATCAAAGAAATACTTGGTTTGGTTAAATCTAACCGGTCAATCTAATTCTAATTGAGTAGTCTGGGTTCAAGTTAGAACAAAAAAAAGATTGAAGGAGGAATAAGATTATTCTAATTAGTATGAAAGATATATTCAAAATACTACTCTACGGTCGAATCTATGGAAGCACTGGTTTATACATTTTTATTGGTAGCCACTTCAGGTATAATATTCTTTGCCATTTTTTTTCGAGAACCACCCAAAGTTCCTAACAAGGGAAAGTAACGATCTTTCCTTAACTATTTTCGTCGCATGAGCGAGATTATGGGAAGGAAAATAGAACTAATCAGAGACCTTCTGCGGGAAGGTCTCTCAGTCTAACTAATCTTCATGTTCCTCGAAAGGGTCTCTGAGTTCCTTAGAGGGTTGACCGAAAGCGGTATACGAAGCGTGACCGGTAAAGCTAACGGGTGAACAGGATATAGAGATAGCGACCGAAGTTGCAGTTTCCGTTGCTATGTGACCCAAGAAATATTAGTTCTTATCCGATATAATAGTATACAAAGTCAGCAAAGTTCAATCAATTGAATAAGCTCTATGGCTACAAAAGTTATTGATGACACTCCTAAGGGTAAACCCAGAATCAGCCTTTTAGGAATAATTCTGAAACCTCTTAACTCAGAATATGGAAAAGTTGCTCCTGGTTGGGGAACTACTCCCCTAATGGGATTTTTTATGGCTTTATTCGCAGTATTCTTAGTTACTATTCTGGAAATTTACAACTCATCCGTTCTATTGGACGGTATTCCGATAAGTTGGTAGAAAAAAGGTCGGATTGGTATGGCGAACCCCACTACTACAACAGCTAGGGGTTCGCAAAGAAAGACTTTTCATAAACCCCAAAAGGTAGTTAAATTGCGCAAATTTTTACCTCAAAGATTTTGATAATACGGGTGTGTGACTCGTCGCAACCAATCTGGTTCAACAAATAGACAATCTTTTTTTTTTTTTTTTCATTTGAACAAGACACTATTATCTTGCTAGGTAGCAGTCGAATGGTTAGCACCAAAAGCGCGAGAAACTGGATATTGATTGATAAGGTTGGGACTATGATTAATTTGCACTAATCTACTACTCAAATTTCGTGACAAGATTGTTACTCGATACTAAGTACAAGAACTCGATTTTTGATCAGGAAACTATCAGAAAAATGAAGTACTTCTTAATCGATTATCTACTAGATTCTATAAGAAAGGACGACCATAATCATGCAAAACATGTATTGTTCTACAAATATGCAGGGTGGTAGAAGAGTTGCTGCCCATTAGATCTTCTTATCTACTAATAAGAGAATGTATCGGGGTATAGTAGAAATCCAAGGTTCATAGATGCTCAAATAATCAGATTGGAACGAGACAATCTCTATTCATTTATTTATCCCAGTTTTTTATGGATAAATCCATCGATAAGATGAAAAGATTTCTCAAGATGCTAATAATATTTGTTGTTATTGTGAATGATGATTAAAAGCTAACATGAGATTGAGGCAAAATGTATTCCCGAGGTTTCCAACGGCTAAGTCGCTGTTTCCTTTATTTTATAAACTGAAAGATGGCGAGGATATTATTCTATTTTTTTCCTCACGCCAAGTGACTACTAACAGAATGGACGGTTACTCAAACATTTTTGTTTAAGCTGTATGAGAGCAAATCCTCATGTACAGTTTACGAAGGGGGAGTTGGAAAAGCTTACCCATCCCGCTAAAGTATACGATTGGTTTGAAGAGCGTCTCGAAATTCAGGCAATTGCTGATGATATTACTAGTAAATATGTTCCTCCTCACGTGAACATATCCTATTGTTTGGGGGGAATCACGTTGACCCGCTTTTCGGTCCAGGTAGCCACCGGTTTTGCTATGACCTTTCATCACCGTCCGACTGTTACAGAAGCTTTTTCTTCTGTTCAATATATAATGACTGAAGTGAATTTTGGATGGCTAATCCGATCCGTTCATCGATGGTCAGCAAGTATGATGGTCCTAATGATGATTCTGCATGTATTTTGTGTCTATCTCACGGGAGGATTTAAGAAACCTCGCGAATTAACTTGGGTTACTGGTGTAATTCTAGCCGTACTAACTGTGTCTTTTGGTGTAACTGGATATTCCTTACCCTGGGATCAAATTGGTTATCGGGCAGTTAAGATAGTAACCGGTGTACCCGAAGCTATTCCTTTAATAGGATCTTCATTAGTAGAGCTATTACGAGGAAGTGTTAGTGTAGGTCAATCTACATTAACTCGTTTTTACAGTTTACATACTTTCGTATCGCCGCTTCTTACTGCTGTTTCTATGCTAATGCACTTCCCAATGATCCGTAAACAAGGCATTCCGGGTCCTCCATGATTTCTGATTCAAGAGTGAAAGATAATGATCTCTGCATCACTGCAGGAACTTAATCCCTAATTTCTTAAAAGGTTACTATTCTATTGCCGCTGGTGTCTCCCATTGAAACAGATGAAAAGTTATCTAGCGGATTGAGTTCTTGTCTCGGACTATCGGGATAAAAAGATTGAAGCGTTAAAAGGTAAAATATTGGATTATGGGAGTGTGTGACTTGTCTCAAAACGCGTAGGCTACGCAGATATTGAATCGAATGCTGCTGCACCAGAAGATGTGTCTCTTTCCCAACTTTTCCTAATCTTAGTATCAGGAATCGAAACTTGGATGTAGGTAGGATCCTTCTTCCCAAGCCAAGAAAGTTCTTTGGAGAATTCTCCCCATGATCAAACTAACTGTTTTGCAAGGCTCCGTTAAACCCTATACATACCCAATCGGGGTAGTGTGAAGTTTTAGAACACATGGTTTTTAGGCCGCATCCATTTCTCTTGCGTCCAATATATTCCATTATCCGTAGAAATAACCGTCGGGGTAAAAAAACGATCTAAAGAGAGATATAGCCGAAGTCATAACAAGTTAAGATCCTATACTGGTAGTAGTTCGCGATCATCTCGCATCTATTGGCAATGGCACGATACACGATGTATGGGATACAAGATAATCCAAGAAGCTTCGTATCAAACGATTAGGCTGACTCGGGTGATAAGCCACTTCGCAGGCTAACTCTTCGCCGTGTTCCTTTTTTTTTTCCCTCCTCTTTCTTGAGGAAGAGGCGTCAAAAATTCTTAGAAAGCAATAATTAACTACTAGAAAGTAATAACTATTTCTTTTGTCTACCGATTCTTGTGGAGTAAGATGCCTAAGGATTTGCTCGAGCCGTATGAGAATAAATTCTCATGTTCGATTCTTATGGGGGAGTACGAGGTCCATCCCAATAACAAAGAAACCTGACCTGAATGATCCTGTTTTGAGAGCGAAATTAGCTAAGGGTATGGGACATAATTATTATGGAGAACCTGCTTGGCCCAATGATCTTTTATATATATTTCCTGTGGTAATCTTAGGGACCATTGCATGTACCGTAGGTTTGGCAGTTCCAGAACCATCCATGATTGGTGAACCAGCAAATCCTTTCGCAACTCCTTTGGAGATATTACCTGAGTGGTATTTCTTTCCCGTATTTCAAATACTCCGTACAGTCCCCAATAAATTATTAGGTGTCCTTCTGATGGCGTCAGTACCTGCAGGTTCGTTGACCATACCTTTCCTCGAAAATGTCAATAAATTTCAGAATCCATTCCGACGTCCAGTAGCCACAACAGTTTTTGCAATTGGTACCGCGGTCGCTATTTGGTTAGGCATTGGAGCAACTTTACCCATTGATGGATCTTTAACTTTGGGACTATTTCAAAATCAATTTGGTTATTTTTCTACGAACTTGAAACACATACTTAGGCTAGGGAGTAATTGTTACGATACAATATCTCCCTAGACTTATTTATGTTTGGATCAAAAAGTTCAAAATCATATTAGAGGATTAATTATTCTCGTTTACAACAAGATGGCTAATAGTCAATAATCTAATTTCCAATTTTTTTTTGTCTATGTCACAAAAATTAATTGCTCAGTCACTCCTGTTTTATCAATAATATTGAGAATAGAAAGGTGCAGCCGATAAGAGATGGATTGGCTTCTAAATAAGATGATTTTGAATCTACTGCTTAATTCTCTTAATCCACACGTGCATTGTTACTTGGTAACTCTGTGGCGAAACGTTCCCATAAAGCTCTCGAAACCTGATCTACAGATTTTTTTCCAAAGCTTTTTATTTTTAGTAAATCCTCTCGGCTATGATTAAGTAAATCAGTGATTGTGTGTATCTCGGCACGTTTGAGACAATTAAAAGCTCTAGCGGGTGATTCTAGTTGGTCAATGAATGTATTTCTAAGAACTTCTCCCTCTGATTCACCCACACCAATTAATTGCGAAGATAATATTGTTAAGTCGGAAGAATCTTGCTCATCCTCGAAATGAGGAACATCTTCGTGCTTCATGTGCAGGAAAGGAATCAATAAGTCTATGAGGTTTTTAGAAGCTTCGCAAAGTGCTTCGTTTGGAGTCGGACTACCATTAGTCCATATTTCAATGAATGATATCTCTCGCATCTCTCTACCACTTCCAAAGGGATGGACGCTATAATTCACGTTTCGGACAGGCATAGGTACGGCATCAACGGGAAATTCTCCATCTCTGTATCCATTAAATTCTTCTATACGATACCCACAATCCTTTTCAATCCTTGATTCGATATTTACAGATATTGGTTGGGTAATAGTAACTATATATTGCGAATCATCAATAATTTTGACGGATGGTGGTAGCGATGTGTCACCAGCAGTTACTCTTTTGGGACCAGTTACAGATAAAAATGCTTCTTTAGAATCATTAGAGTCGCTTCTAGGTACAGTTTCTTTTAGGTTCACTGAAATATCATGTATTGTCTCTTAAATACCCGTTATTGTAGAATACTCATGTATCACTCCCTCAAATTTTGCACATGTTATGCTTGCGCCTCCGACTTCTTCTAGCAAAGCTCTACGCATAGCAATCCCTACAGTATTGACTTGGCCTCTCTTAAAGGGGGATATAACGGAGCGACCGTGATGAAGACGCTTACTTTCTGTCTTGGATTCGACACATTTCCATTGAATTACCTGGGTAGAGATCGAAGTTTCATCCTTAAGCATAAAGAAATCCCTCGTCTTTAATATAACTAATAATAACTAATAGTTAGACACGTCTCTTTTTGGGGGGTCTACACCCATTATATGGCATGGGAGTCACATCACGTACGAAACTAAGGATTATACCGCTTCTGCGAATAGCCCGTAAAGCAGTATCTCTCCCTGGACCGGGTCCGCTCATCATTACTTCTGCCTGTTTCAGACCTCGATCCACCGAAGCACGGATAGCATTTTCTGCTGCAGCTTGAGCAGCAAATGGTGTACTTTTGCGCGTACCCTTGAATCCGCAAGCACCGGCAGAACACCGAAGAACAACTTATCCTCGAACATCCGTAACAGTAATAATGGTATTATTAAAACTTGCTTGAATGTGAATAACTCCTTTTTGTACTCCGCGCTTCCCTTTACGGAAACGAATCTTTTTCAAAGTTTTTGACATAGTTGATTTATTGTTCATAATGGACAGGCTATTGTTAATTTATATTTGTCTCCACCCCGCAAGTCTCCCTATTACCCCTGCCTCTGCTTATGCTTCGGATTGCAGCAGATTACCATGATTCGTCTACGTCTACGAATCGGTCGACATTTCTCACATATTTTGCGAATGGAGGCACGAATTTTCGTAGCTATAACCTTAATTTAATTGGGTAAATCTATTCAGAGATTCGACAGGCGTTCTCCTCCCTTTTTGGCTTTTGTTATTAGTCATATTGTAAAAACAATTATGAACAAACAAGTTCTTTTAAAGTAGTAGCAATAGCAAAAAAATCTATTGACTGCCATTTGTTGGCCTATTTCTGAGACGATAAATGGTACATCCTTTGGTAAGATCATAAGGACTTGATTCGACCCTTACCCTATCTCCCGGTAATATTCTTATGTAATTACGTCAGATCTTTCCCGATATATGAGTCGAGACTTGGCATCCATTATCTGAACACACTCAAAACATGGCATTGGGAAGTGATTCTGTAACTGTACCCTCCATGTCAATAAGATTCTGTTTCTTAATCATTCGACAGAGATAAACCTCCCCTATTATTAACGGATCTCATTTAGAAATTACTGACTCGTTTACTACCGCTAATATCCATTATAAGACCCAATAATTTCCATAGTAAGTAATTGTCCGTTTAAAAATAAGTTTATGAATCACCAAACGTGGCATAGGATTTCCCCCCCAATTTTTTTTCGTCGAGCCTCTCGATCTGTCACAAGTCCGTAGGATGTTGGTGGAATTACAATTCCCATACCGCCCAATATTTTTGGGATTCCTTGATGATCAGAATAGATTCTCAAGCCAGGCTTGCTAATACGTTTAATAGTTGTAATATATGGATCCCTTTTCTTACCTTAATGTTTCAGACTCACATCCAGAAACTCTTTCATATTTTGCTTATGTTCTGCAACATTCTTCACAAAACCCTCCTCCAATAAGATTCGTCCAATACACCGAGTCATTTTAGTAGCAGGTATCCGAATCGTAACCTTCCTTCGCGTATTAGCGTTTCGTGTGGTAGTAATCATGGTAGAAATGGTATCGTTATTCGTGAAATATCAATCAGTAGTTATTAATATTAGAATGATTCCTAATTTTTTCCGTTTTTTTTTTTTTACTACACTAATAAGGAGTAATATATATATATATATATGTTATTTTTGTCAAACATAGTGGGGTTGGGCCCTAAAAAAAGTTCTGTCATATCTATTTGTTTCCTAAAAAAAAAAAAAATATATATATATAGATAGATATTTTTTTTTTTTATCTATCTCTTACTAGATTCTGTCTCTTCGTGACACCCAAATGTATCGGATCATTGAAACAGATTCTATATGTTTGATGAAAGATTAAGTTTAGATATTCGAAGCAGCAATCGACAATTCTCATTCATTCTATTCCCCAGTTACTGCGACACCTCGGGGGCTAATGAGACTATTCTAGCAAAATTATATTCTCTCGACTCCCTAGCTACTGGACCGAAGATCCTGGTTCCCCTAGGATTCCCTTCTTGATTGACAACAACTGCTGCGTTGTCATCAAATCTAAGAATCATTCCAGTATCTCGTTTCATCTCTTTACGGGTACACGCGGCCACTACTCTAACCACTTCTGATCTTTTCAGAGACATATTGGGTACCGCTTCCTTGATCACGGCTATAATAGTGTCACCCGTATTCGCGTATTTACGGTTACCGGTCCCTAGCACTCGAATACACATTGGTTTCCGGGCTCCGCTATTGTCTGCTACATCTGAATAACTTTGAGTTTGAATCATTTATTAATCAGGAAAGATTATAGGTTTAGTTTTGTATCTATATCCGAATTAAGAATATATATTTCATCACGCTACTCATGTGCGCGTCGGTGAATAGATAGATTATTGGTGTTGCCGGAGCAGTAATAGTAATACCAATGGTTATGGTTACTCTAGTAACAATCGTAATGATAATTGTGGATATTATTATCATTACGATTATTACTATTTCTAAGTTATTTAATTATTACTCTTTTAGATGCTTATTATCATCGTAGGAGATATTGATATTAATATTAATAATAATGACATTATGAGTGTTTGCACTTCTGTATCTCTAAGACGAGACGTAAATAGAAAAAGTTTCAATTATGTAGTATCACGCCCTACGTTGAATAGAAAACTCAATTTTCCTTCTTCAAGTATCACGATTTTAGGGCGGTCACTATTCGGGTACGTATAGGCATCTTGTGAGCAGCCATCCCCATAGCAGCTCTAGCTACATCTTCCGATACTCCACTTACTTCGTAAATTATTCGGCCTGGTCTAACTACGGATACCCAATATTCTGGAGATCCTTTACCTGATCCCATACGCGTTTCAGCGGGTCTCATAGTGATTGGTTTATCGGGGAAGATGCGTATCCATAACTTTCCACCCCGACGAGCACAGCGCGTTATTGCTCTCCTTCCCGCTTCTATTTGTCTAGCTGTAACCCATGCAGGTTCGAGAGCCTGGAGAGCAAATTTTCCAAAAGAAACAGTATTACCACGATTAGATATTCCTTTTAATCGTCCTCTATGTTGCTTACGGAATTTAGTTCGTTTGGGGTTACAGTCGATGGCAATAGAATCTTTCCATCTCTGATACAAAACCGGACGTGGAGGTTTCCCCTCAACCGGCTCCTCATAAGTTCAATACCGCTTCTCTCTGCATCGTAGACCTATCAACTGCTAGCTGAAAGAACTTCTAATTAAATTATTGGTTTTTATCTTCATTGAATCTTTCTATCTCATTCAGTTCTAAAAGTTCATATATTATTTGGTATTGAACCCACGGGCGAAAATGAGCTCGATCTCTCTCTTTTTTTTTTTTAAGCTACTTTCCACTTCGATTCAACGAAGCTTGGGCTTCTTTCGCCACCCCATCCACCGAATCGTTGGCGTTTATCGACTGAATACAATCCGGAGGTCTCATCGTTCGTCTAGTCTCTTAAAGCAAACGTTTGGGTCCCCCCCTCGCAACGGAGCCTCCCTCCCTCAGTCTCAGTTTTATTGAGTCATTTTTGTTAGTGCCAGCTGACTCGAAGCTCTATTTTAATACGATAATTAGGATAGTTTCGATAATTATGCTATATCACACTGCTTTTTGGGAGTTGAATGGTTAACCATACGATCTTGAAAGAAGATCAAATTATATCTCTTTTTTTTTTTTTCTTTATTCATAGTATCCATAAATTGATACCACTTCCGGCTTCGCTAGAAAAAATATTCTCCCGTGGATAGAAACTTTGCGCCGATACAATTATGCTCCGTGTCTGGCACTCATTCCAGGACTTGACACCGGAGATTTATCGACCAATTAATCAGTTTTCATTATGGGTAAAGAGCTTTTTATTGAACGGGTCGCACACTAAGCATAGCAAAGATTTTTTTTTTATTTGAAAGAAAAAATGAGTGTAGATTGTTAGAATTGGAATAGAATGAAGCTGTCGTGGATTTCACCAGGATTTATCAAAGAGTTTCATTTCCTATGGAGAGGGATAATTCAGTATCCCGGAATATCCAAATTTTTATACCTAAAACCCCATGAATCGTTTGAGCCGGGTGGTAGCAATAACTTATACGGGCCCTAATAGTTTGGAGAGGAACTCTGCCCTCCCTGGCCCACTCGACTCGAGCCATTTCACTACCATTGAGACGTCCGGCTATTTGGATCTTAATACCTTTATTACTGGTTCTTCCAACTAGTTCGATAGCCCTCTTCATGGTCCTTCGAAAAGCAACCCTATTTTTTAACTGTGAAGCAACATGTTCTGCTAGGATTTTTGGTTCCCCGTATGGTTGAGTAACATTATTAAGAGTTATTCGAAGTTTTCGATTCCCGAGACCTAACATATGTTCGATATCGCTTTTCATTTGATCAATCCCTAAACTATGCTCCTCAACGAGTAGATCGGGAAAGCCTGTATGTATCTCAATCCGAATGGGATCCGTTTTTCGCTGAATCTCTATATGCCCAATCCCGCCATAATTTGAAGAATCCTTCACATGTTTTTCCACATACTTTTCAATGGAGGTGCGTATTTTTCTATCTTCCTCCAAAAATTTTGGATAATCTTCCATCTGGGCGAACCGGTAAGAATAATGCTTCTAATTTACACCGAGTCGAAAACCGAGTGGATGAATCTTTCGCCCCATATATAATTTTCCTCGATTCAATATTAGATTAGTTTTTATTGGATATGTCTCTATTTATCAATACGTCCTCAATACTGATCAACTTATCTAGCCTTTATTTTGCTTTTTAGTCAACCTCGAATTTAACTTAATTGTTATTTGACAAGTGGGTTTCCTTATTGGATAACCGCGGCCTTGAGCTCGAGGACGAAATCTTTTTAAATAAGTGGAATTGTCCACTCAGGCCTCACTAATGAACAAATTGGATTTACTTAATCCAAGATTAGTACTAGCATTTGCAGCTGCGGAAAGAACTAATTTTGATACAGGGTAACACGCTTTATGAGGCATAAATTCAGGTGATACAGGTGCTTCTTCGTATGAACAACCCTGGATTCGATCGATAATCCGTCGCACTTTAGTAGCTGACATACGGATATTTTTTGCCAAAGCTTGCGCTCCTACTTCTGATTTCTTTTCGTTTTCCATGAAATATAATTTCCTAATCATCGGCGAGACCCTTTATCACTTTTGGCGTGTCCCCGGAAATTCCGAGTGGGTACAAATTCTCCTAGTTTGTGACCCACCATACGATCAGTTACATAAATGGGTAGGTGCTCTCGTCCGTTGTGAACAGCAATAGTATGACCAATCATGCTAGGGACTATTGCAGAGGCACGAGACCGGGTTATTACTAACTTCTTTTCTCTCCGTACATTAAGATTTTCAATTTCTCGTATTAAATGATTGGCTACAAAAGGACCTTTCTTTGATGAACATGCCGTGGCTAATTACCCTCCTACTTAATATACCTATTTATCAATAATTCTTACGTCGACGAAGTATAAGTGGATTACTATATTTGTTATTTTTCCGACTTCTTTTCCCAAGCGCAATACATCCCCAAGGAGTTGATGGCTTCTTCCTGCCAATCGATGTCCTGCCTTCTCCCCCTCCGTGAGGGTGATCCACAGGGTTCGTAGCCGCACCTCTTACTTTGGGACGTTTTCCTAACCAGCGTTTAGATCCAGCTTTCCCCAAGCCTTCATTGTTAGTATCGACGTTTCCAACTCGTCCCACACTTGCTAAACAATTTTGAGATATTAATCGAATTTCACCGGAAGGTAGTCTCAGTGTAGCCGCTTGACCCTCTTTTGCAACTATTTTTGCTACTGCACCAGCTGCTCTAACCAATTGTCCACCTTTCCCAGGTCTCATTTCTATATTATGTATAGTGGTACCCAAGGGTATCTTGGTTGAAGTAGATCCACCCCCCCTTCTTACTATCCCATAATGACTAGAAAACGATTGGGAGAGATCTCTTCCCAAACTGTACAAGCCTCTTTCAAGGCATACAGCTTTCCGGATATAAAAAACGGGACTTTTTCGCTGTTGCTGAGCGCTCGCGTTAGGTCTCGATAGTACCAAATGAAATCGATTTTTTTTGAAAATAAAAAAAAAAAAAAAGATTCCAGGCCCATATCTATATCCTCGGCTTCCTTGCCTGCACCTGGCTTCCCTTTAATAATTCAGCAACAGAATTGATGACTTTAATGATTCACGTTAACATTATTCAATGTTATGGATAACTTAGGAAATATCTATCTTTCGCATCAATTTAAACAGATTTTAATGCGGCAAAAGTATTCTTACTTTTATTTCACTCTATAGCTTCGATACTGCCTCTGACCGTCACATCGAATGTTGTGAGTTACCCATACCTCGTCCACATTGAATATGAACAAAGATTGCCCCTCCGCTCGTTTTTTCAAGCTCAAGATTATTTATCTATCTCCGTATTATCCTACCTTTGCAAGTTAATAGGTATTTAAAGGCTATTAGACTTTATCACCCGCTACTGTTCCTCCTTAGTCGCCCCAATGAGGTTTATTCCAAAAGATTTAACAATCTTGAATTAGTGCTAGGTTCATGGGCTCAGTCTCCAGCCCAATCGATTACTTTCCGAATACGTGAATCAAATAATCAAATCGCACTCAGAGGTAGGGCATTTCCATTTGAAACAGATGCTTCAGGGCTAGATGTTACAACATCTCCAACCCCTATCCCCCAAGGGTGCAAAATATATCTTTTATCGCCATCTATGTAATTGATTAAACAGATATATGCGTTGCGGTTGGGATCATATTCAATACTTGCTACTCTACCAATAATGTTTATCTTGTCCCGTCGAAAGTCAATTTTACGATATAACCGCTTGTGACCGCCCCCTCTGTGTCTACTAGTGACAATCCCCCTATTATTACGTCCGTTTTTGGATATCTTACGATAGGTTAACTGCTTCTCGGGTTCGTACCTCGTTGCCTCTCCGAAACGTAAAATGGCCCGGTTGCGTGTGCCGGGGGTATAGGCCTTATATAGTCATATAGCCATACTTCTTTTTCCTCTTCTTATGAAATGTCGGTCTAGTTTAATAGATGGTTAAAAAAAAAAAAGTATTAGTTTAAAAAGAGTGGGATAACATCATTATTTCGAAGTGTAACAATCATTCTTTTGCGGCGTACGGAACCCGAAGTTCCCAGTTTATTACCCCTTTGTCTTCTTCTTCGACCCGGTAGTCAACGACTATTCATACCCTTCACTTTAACCTTGAAAAATTGTTCAATCCAATCTTTCATTTCACTTTTAGTCAATTCTGGGTTTACGTCAAAAGTATATTGGTTTTGCTGCAACAGACGAATAGATTTTTCAGTAAGCACCTGATTTTTTGATTTATCCATAATATCTTTTTTGCCCTTTTTTTTTTTTTACTTCTTCAAATAAGTGGCAACTTATGCTTCTCCATACCATCTATATAAAATAAATAATTCTTCCTTTTTCTTATAGTTCCTGTATAGTTTATTAATTTATTTGTTACCGTAAGAGGGTTCAATTCAAGTTTTTTTTTTTATCTGCAGTACCTAATTATTCAGACGTGTTCCCTTTTGCCTCGTTTGTTTCTTGTTTGCATCCAACAGGAGTTGAACCTGTGAATTCGCCAATTATGAGTTGGGTGCTTTGACCGTTCAGCCATGGATGCTAATCAAATATGTTTGCATTATTATAACGTGATGTCTACAAACATGAAATATGTCTTTCAGGAACAAACAAGCAAGAATCCGAAACGAAACTACACTACTGGTGGGTAATCTAAACAAATGATGAAGGATTCCTCGAGAAGTTAACAATTAGTACTCATATTGAATGATTATGAATTATTCAAGGAAAAATGGATTTGAAACATACACGAGGAAGGTTCTAGGAGCAATACTAGTTAGAAATCTCTTATGAACCAGGAGCCGTGTGAAGTAAGAATTTCATGCACGGTTCTGAATGAGCGGGAAGATCGAAAATCTTCTTTTCGACTCTAACTCTCCTACACCAGTCGTTGCTTTTTTTTCTGTTACCTCTAAAGTAGCAGCTCTAGCTTTATCTACACGACTCTTCGGTATTATTTTCCCATATTTCTCCGGTGAATGGCATATCGCTTTAGGGGTATTAGCTACTCTTAGCATGATATTAGGCAATCTAATTGCCGTTACTCAAATAAGCATGAAACGTATGCTAGCATATTCTTCTATAAGCCAAATTGGATATATTATGATTGGAATACTTGCTGCAGACCCCGAGAATGGTTATGCAAGTATGATAACTTATACGTTCATTCATATACTCATGAATCTAGGAACTTTTGCTCGTATCACTTCATTTGGTTTACGAACCGGAACTGATAATATTAGGGATTATGCGGGATTATACATGAAGGATCCTGTTCTAACATTCTCTCCAGCTCTACGTTCACCATCCCTAGGGGGTATCCCTCCACCATCCGGTTTTTTTGGTAAACTCTATCTCTTTTGGCATGGATGGAAAGCTGGTTCGTACCCATCAGTTCCGATAGCGCTCGTCACAAGTGTCATTTCTATATATTATTATCTAAAAATAATTAAATTAATGTTCACTGGGAAGAATGAGAGGAGCGACACATCCACAATTTATATACAAAATTCATTAGTTTCTTCATCAACTTCAATTTCGAAAAGTTCTATCGAAATAGCTATGATTATTTGTGCACTAGCATCAATCCTATCGGGTATATTAATAGATCCCATTATCGGGATCACACAGAATACCTTATTTTAGACTCATTTCAAGTTGTGACACGAAATTCCTTTTCAAATTTCAAATGATTTGTGTATTAAAAGCCGGTTCTATTGTCCCAACTAGTCTGTTTCTGCAACTTATAATGAAATAATTATATCTTCTTCGGGAATTGATCCTGACATTCTCC